TTTCATTCAATTGAGAAGTACGAGTATACTCCATAGAATGATTTGAATGAAATAGATTTAGCATCCATGGCTGAGTGGTCAAAGCACCCAACTCATAATTGGAGAATTCGCAGGTTCAATTCCTGCTGGATGCACAAGAAAGAAGATATATCTCTACATAAGAAGATATCTGAATAAACTTTTTACAAAAAACAAATTAAATTTTTTTTTTGTAAAAAACTATACAATGTTTATAGAAATTGTTATGATTACCTAGGAAAATATATATATATATATCGTGTATATTGATAAAATACGTGTATATTGATAAACGAAAACTTAGTTTAGTAGGGAGTGAATGTAATGATGGATAGAGTGAAGAACCCGGTACTTACGGAAAAAACTATTCGTTTACTGGAAAAGAAACAGTATAGTTTTGACGTTGATTTGAATTCCAATAAGACTGAAATAAAACGTTGGATTGAACATTTTTTTGATGTAAAAGTAATAGCTATGAATAGTCATCGACCTCCAAAAAAGAAGAGATATGTGAATTCTATAATAGAGCATCCGATTCGTTATAAACGAATGATTGTCACACTTCAACCCAGGAATTCTATTCCACTATTCTCGAAAAAATAAAATTATTTTTTAACTTATTAATATGGCCATCCGTTTATATAGAGCCTATACTCCAGGCACACGCAATCGATCCGTGTTGGATCTTGAGGGAATAGTTCGATCTAACCCCCAAAAGGGATTAACCTCTGGCTTTTCCTGTAAGAAAGGTCGTAATAACAGAGGAATTATTACTAGCCGACATAGAGGAGGCGGTCACAAACGTCTATATCGTCAAATTGATTTTCGACGAAATAAAAGAAGTATACCCGGAAGAATTGTTACCATAGAATATGACCCTAATCGTAATGCATACATATGTCTCGTACACTATGGGGATGGCGAAAAAAGTTATATTTTACATCCCAAAGGAATCAAAATTGGAGATACTGTTGTTTCCGGCCCAAAAGCTCCTATCTCGATAGGGAATACCCTACCTTTGAGTGCGGTTTGAATTATTAATTTACGTAATCGGAAATAACCGGTTAGGTTTGAAGCGAAACCTATAAATCTATCACTAATCCGATCGTTCTACGTTCGGTGACCTTGGAAGGAAACTGAGGAGGAACAGTAGCGGGTGATTAAGCTCAATATTTTTCTTCCACTGAATTACGGACTTCTAGAGATAAGATAATATGGAGAAGACTATATCGTCTCAAGCATAGACGGAACCAGAGGGGCCCTTGTTTCTAATATTTTATTTCATGGCAAAAAAAGTTACTCACATTCGATTTGATGGTCAAAGGCAAAATTGAAGCTGGATAGTGAGAATATATCTTTGGAGATGGAAATAATGTTGAATATGCCTCCCAAGTTATCCAAAACATAAAGATATGTTAGCGTAATTTACTAAAGTCATTCATTCTGATGCTACATGAGGAACATAAGCCAGAGGATGGAGAAACAAACTTAGGATGTGGAAAATGAATTTATTTCTGAAACTTCATTTTATATTTATTTTTCAGAATTAGATTTTTTTTTTGGATAATATATAATTTTATGCATCTGGAAAGCTGTATGCCTTGAGAGAGGCTTGTACAGTTCGGGAAGAGATCCTCATTTCTGACAAATAAGAGTCTACTTCAACCAATATGCCTTTGGGCACAGCTGTGCATAACGTGGAAATAGTACCTGGAAAGGGCGGACAATTGGCTAGAGCAGCGGGTGCTGTAGCGAAGCTTATTGCAAAAGAGGGTCAGTTGGCTACATTAAGATTACCATCCGGAGAAGTTCGTTTAGTATCTCAGAATTGCTTAGCAACGATTGGACAAGTAGGCAATGTTGATGCTAATAATCGGACCTTGGGTAAAGCTGGATCTAAACGTTGGTTAGGTAGACGTCCCGAAGTAAGGGGAATAGTTATGAACCCTGTAGATCATCCTCATGGGGGTGGTGAAGGCAGAGCTCCAATTGGTAGGGAAAAACCGTTAACCCCTTGGGGTCGCACTGCACTTGGGAAAAGAAGTCGAAAAAATAATAAATATAGCGATCCTTCAATTCTTCACCGCCGTAGAAATAGCTAAAGAGATTGGACAGAAGGGGGAAGAAAACAGAGGGTAGTTGACAATGACACGTTCACTAAGAAAAGGTCCTTTTATAGCTGATCACTTAATAAAAAAGATTGAGAGTCTTAACATGGGAAAGGAAGGGAAAGTAATAATAACCTGGTCCCGTGCATCCACCATTGCACCTACTATGATTGGTCACACGATCGCTGTTCATAACGGACAAGAACATTTACCCATTTATGTAACAGATCGTATGGTGGGTCACAAACTGGGAGAATTTGCGCCTACTCGAATCTTCCGGGGACATGCAAAAAGTGATAAAAAATCTCGTCGTTGATTAGGAGGTAACATTTGATGAGAACCAATAGCTCAGATCCGGAGGTCCGAGCTTTAGCTAAGCATATACGTATGTCTGCTCATAAAGCACGCAGAGTAGTTAATAAAATTCGTGGTCGTTCATATGAACAAGCACTCATGATATTAGAATTTATGCCTTATCGAGCATGTTATCCCATATTACAATTAATTTCCTCTGCGGCGGCAAATGCTAGTCAGATTCTGGGCTTAAGCAAAGCTAATTTATTCGTGGGTGAAGCTAGAGTAGATGAAGGTGCTTCTTTGAAAAGATTCCAACCTAGAGCTCAAGGACGAGCTTATCCAATACATAAACCTACTTGTCATATAACTATTGTAGTAAAAAGTAAATCCGTATAAAAGAAACATTGGAAAAATCAAATTATGCTAATATCATTGGGGGAGGAGATGCATGGGACAAAAGATTAATCCACTTAGTTTCCGACTCGGTATAACCAAGAATCATCATTCTCATTGGTTTGCACAGCCAAAGATTTATTCCGAGTATCTTCAGGAGGATGAAAAGGTACGTAATTGTATCGAGAATTATGTACACAGACATATAAGGAACTCCTCCAATTATAGACTGGGAATTGCACGTGTCGAAATTCAGAGAAAAACAGACTTACTTCTGGTCGAGATACATACAGAATTCCCGGCCTTATTGATCGAAAGCAGCCATGGCCAAGGGATTGAACAATTAAAGAGAGATGTGCAACGTAATTTATTGAATAGAATTCGAAGAGTTCACATAACTTTGACGGAAATAGCAGTAACATACGGAGAACCAAATATACTTGCAAAATATATTGCCCTACAACTAAGGAGTCGAGTCGCATTTAGAAGAATCACGAGAAAGGCTATTGAACTGGAGAAGAAAAAAAATATAAAAGGTATTAAAATCCAAATTGCGGGACGTCTTAATGGAGCTGAAATTGCTCGTGTTGAATGGGCCAGAGAAGGTAGAGTCCCTTTACAAACTCTCCGGGCTCAAATTGATTATTGTTACTATCCAGCTAAAACTATTCATGGAGTATTGGGAATAAAAGTTTGGATATTTCGAGATGAACAATAATTTATTTTTTATCCATTAAATTCATATTTTCAATTTGTATTACAATGTTAGATAAAGAAAGACTAAATTAATTAATTAATTAATTCCGATTCATTCTATTTCTAATCCATATGCATAAGACATATAATGAAAATATTTTCGTAAAATAATATCTTGGAAAAGAAGTTGCTATGCTTAGTGTGCGACTCGTTCAAACTGAGGTTCTTAGGAAGAGACTAGGAAACCAATGAATCTCCAGTCTATACTAGAAACTAACTCATTGCTTCATATTATCATAATCCAATAAAATAACTACGAGGTAGTATTACTTTCTCCACGAAAAGAATCGATATTTGTGAAGCGAGAAACTATCCAAGAATATTAATAACAAAAATGAAATGATTAAATATTCTTTTCGAATCGTATGGTTAAACAAAGAATAAGACCTTTCGAGGAGCAGTGTGATAAAGCATAGAATCAATACTAATTATCGAATTATTCAATAATTCTGGATTCTAAATAAAAAAAAAGCCTTAAATCAATGAATACTAAGAAAATTGAATCTGTGAGAGGGAAATAGAAGGCTTCACTGCAGAGAGGGAACCTGAACGTGTATCTGGAAGCTATGGGAACGATGGAACTTATGAACAAATAAGATTGATTTAAATCCTATTGTTCATTGGGTAGGATGGCGAAATAAACCAATAGTTAATATATTTACAATTAGAAAAGCTATAATCCAATTTTCATCAAGCAAATCTTACAAGAAAGAGTTAATATTCGCCTGTAAAATTTCTCTTGCAAAATCTAATGAAGTATGAATGGAATTGCGCAATTTGATTGAATGAGGATGATAAATAAAAAAACACAAAATTTTGAAGACTTTCGGGTTTTCATAATTTCGATTTAGTTAATTTATATATCTATTGAATATGAACAATGTTTCTCCTTTCGTTGGTAAAATGAGATTTTACAAGATTTTATTTGCAAGGAGCCGGATGAAAGAAAACTCTCATGTCCGGTTTTGAAGTAGAGATGAAATACAATCGACTATAACCCTAAAAGAACGAGATTTCGTAAACAACATAGAGGGAGAATGAAAGGAATGTCTGCTCGAGGCAATCTTATTTGCTTCGGAAGATTCGCCCTTCAGGCACTTGGGCCTGCTTGGATCACATCCAGACAGGTGGAAGCAGGACGACGAGCAATTACCCGTTATGCTCGTCGCGGTGGAAAAATATGGATACGTATATTCCCTGACAAACCTATCACTGTGAGACCTGCAGAAACACGTATGGGTTCGGGAAAAGGATCTCCGGAATTTTGGGTATCTGTCGTTAAACCGGGTAGAATACTTTATGAAATGGGTGGAGTACCAGAAGCTATTGCTACAGCGGCTTTGAAAATGGCTGCATACAAGATGCCTGTACGTACTCAATTTATTACTGTTGCACCCACGGAAATACAAAACTAGGAAATGTCTATTCCATAAGAAACATAGAATCAGAAAGATTATAAGACAAGTCTAACGAAAAGATATCCCCTATATAGAGATTAGCCATATTCCACCTTCCTCGCTCTCCCGGAGAAGGAAAAAGACACTTTGGGGGATATGATCTTTCGACGAAAAAATGATTCAACCTCGAACTTATTTGAATGTAGCGGATAACAGCGGAGCTAGAAAACTAATGTGTATCCGAATACTAGGAGCTAGTAATCGTAAATATGCAAATATTGGTGATGTAATTATAGCCGTGGTTGGAGAAGCAGTACCGAATATGCCTCTCAAAAAATCGGGAATAGTTAGAGCTGTAGTTGTACGTACCCGTAAAGAACTCAAACGTGACAATGGAATGATTATACGATTTGATGACAACGCAGCAGTTGTCATCAATAAGGAGGGGAATCCAAAAGGAACTCGAGTTTTTGGTCCGATTGCCCGAGAATTAAGAGAATTTAATTTTACTCAAATAGTTTCATTAGCTCCCGAAGTATTATGAATAACAAAAGATCATATAGTTTTACAATAAAAAATATTTGAATGGTTTCGATAATCAAAAACTGGAATAATATAATGTATATAATAATAATATATGGTTGAGTTATTGCCAGCCGCCAATTTCTCTTTCGAACCATGAACCGAAGTTACTCTCGAAAAAAATGGAATTTTCTAAGATATTCCAACTGCTTGATTAGTTATTTCATCGTGTCTCCTATCACTTGATGGAGAAAGAAAAATACATGTATTTTTCTTTTTTTTATCAATTTAGCGATTGTGCTTCGGGCATAGCATATTCCTTCAAAAAGACTTATTAAATTTAAATGTTTATTCATATCAATAATAACCAGTTTTCATGGGTAACGACACCATTGCTAATATGATTACCTCTATAGGGAATGCTAACCTAAGGAAGGCAGAAACGGTTCGAGTACCAGCTACTAATATCACTAGAAACATTGGAAGAATTCTTTTACAAGAAGGTTTTGTGGAAAACCTTGGTGAACATCGGGAAGGTACAAACAACTGTTTTTTAGTTCTAACCCTGGGATATCAGGGGGGGAAGAAAAAACCATACATAACTGCTTTTAGATGTATTAGCAGACCCGGCTTAAGAATATATTCTAACTATAGAGAGATTCCTGAAGTCTCGGGTGGAACGGGAATGGCAATTCTTTCTACTTCCCGCGGAATTATGACAGATCGAGAAGCTCGACAGAAGCAAATTGGGGGAGAGACACTACTTTACGTATGGTAACTCATTCACATCTTTAATTCATTATTCCATATGGGAAATCTATTTTATCAAATAAGAACTAACTAATACTCTATAAATTTATATTAGTTAATTCGAAAAAAAGATTTCCTTTTGATGAAGAAACAGAGTTTGGTTGACATGGAGTTGTAGTTACTGAATCACTTCCCGATACCATGTTCCGAGTCTGTTCATATAATGAATGTAAAATTTCAACTCATGTTCCAAAAAAGATTAGACATAATTATATATATATGAATATTACCAGAAATAGATTGAAAGTGGAATCAAGTTTTTATTTATGATTCAAACAAAGGACGTATAATCTAATCTATAGACATCATTGAATGATCAGGTACTCTTGAATTTTTTTTGTAATATTGGATGTCGAGAATAATAAACGAAAGGAAATAAATTGTCATAACGAACAAAATCTGCATTCTCTATATCAGTGATTATATTGAAATAAGGACTACAAACACGAAAATTCGTGCTTCTGTTCGTAAAATTTGTGAAAATTGTCGACTAATTCGTAGACGAGGACGAATCATGGTGGTTTGTTCCGATCCGAAGCACAAGCAAAGGCAAGGATAATCATATTTATTTATCTTTTTGCACAAAATTTTTTATTTTTCTCTAAATCTTTTGAATCATATACAATTACTCTGTATAAATCACTTCCAATCCCATATAATAACTATTATTCTCATACATGGAAATGGGAACAATGCCAAGACTTATTAGAAAGATTAGTAATCTACGTGGAGGTAAACGTGGGAGAATACCCAAAGGTGTTATTCACATTCGAGCAAGTTTTAATAATACCATTGTTACTGTTACGGATGTGAGAGGACAAGTTGTTTCTTGGTCCTCCGCCGGTGCCTGCGGATTCAAGGGTGCAAAAAAAAGTACACCATTTGCCGCTCAGACTGCAGCGGAAAATGCTATTCGTACGTTGATTGATCGGGGTATGGGACAAGCAGAAGTCGTGGTAACTGGTCCGGGTCCGGGAAGAGATACAGCATTACGAGCTATTTGTGGAAGTGGTTCGGCACTGAGTCTCGTACGTGACATAACCCCTATGCCCCATAACGGATGTAGACCTCCTAAAAAGAGATGTATATGATATTGAAGGAACAGCGATTGTGAATAGTACGAATAAAGTACCGCTATCTGCTAAATCTGCATATTGGAAGTGCATCGAATCTAAAATTGAAAATGAGCGTCTTCATCATAGTCGTTTCATTGTATCCCCACTTGGAATTGGTCAAGCTAATACTCTAGGAATCGCCATGCGCAGAGCATCACTCGGGGAATTGGAAGGAACATGTATCACTTCTGCAAAATTTGATAAAATAATCCATGAATATTCTACAGTAGTAGGTATTCAAGAATCAGTACATGATACTTTAATTAATTTAAAAGAGATTGTGCTTAGAAGCAATTCTTCTAAAATTCAAAAAGCATATATATCTATCATTGGACCTGGAGAGGTAACTGCTCAAGACATTATATTACCACCTTCTATTGAAATAATTGATCCTGCACAACATATAGCCACTCTTACTAAAAAGATTCATTTGAATATTGAATTGAGGATTGAAAGAGATCGTGGATATCGTAGACAAAATATAGTAAAATCTCAAGATGGAAATTTTCCTCTGAATGCTGTATTTATGCCTATTCGAAATGTGAATTATAGTATTCATTGTTTCGAAAGTCATGACAATAAAATAATGAAAGAGATGCTTTTGCTTGAGATATGGACCAATGGAAGTATCACTCCCAGAGAAGCAATTTCTGAAGCTTCTCGAAGTTTGATCAACTTATTTATTCCTTTTTTACATGCGGAAAACGGGGAAAATATTTCTGGAATGGGGAATATAAATGAATCTAATGCGTCATCTTGTTCCGTTCTTCCTCCTATGTCGATTCAGGTAGATCAGATGGCAAAAGAAGTTACTTTCAGACATATCTTTATCGACCAATTGGAATTACCCCCGAGAGCTTATAACTGTCTTAAAAGAATTAATGTACATACGATATCAGACCTTCTAGATTATAGTCAAGATGATCTAATGAAAATTAAGAATTTTGGAATCAAATCTGTTGAACAAGTATTGGAAGCTTTGTGGAAACGTTTTGGAATAAGTTTACCTAGGGAAACTTGAAGTTTAATAAATAAACTCATTCATGTTTCTCTTTCGAAGAAAAACAAACTACAGTTGGATTCAAATCATAGTGAGAAAGATCAAATGGAATAATCAAAATCACTCCATTTGAATTTATTAAAATAACTTCTATTTCTTATATAATTGGAACTTATTGAATCTTTGATATATCTAGGGATTATTTGCTTTGAAGCAAGTCCTCCCTGGATATGGAATTAGAAGGAAAAAAAAATTCTTCTACAAGGGAAAATCGAACAATCAAATCAAGTAATTAATCTTGAATCGAATGATTGATATTGGAAAAGACCTAAGGTTAGAGATTTATCAATGGGTAAAGCTGCCCCAATACCCAACCAAAGAGCTACTGCAGTACCAATTGGAAAAACTGTTGTAGCTACCGGACGACGAAATGGATTCTGAAATTTATTAACATTTTCTGGAAAGGGTACTGTCGATGATCCTGCGGGTACTGCGGCCATTAAAATAACGCCCAATAATTTATTAGGCACTGTACGGAGTATCTGAAATACCGGAAAGAAATACCATTCAGGCAATATTTCCAAGGGAGTTGCAAATGGATTTGCGGGTTCACCGATCATTGAGGGTTCTGGGACTGCTAAACCTACAGTACATGCAATGGTACCTAAGATCACTACCGGAAAAATATATAAAAGATCGTTAGGCCAAGCGGGTTCTCCATAATAATTATGTCCCATACCTTTAGCCAATTTAGCTCTCAATACAGGATCACTTAAGTCAGGTTTTTTTGTTATCGGGATAGGCAATTTTGGATCTATTCTTCTTCCCATAGAATCGGACATGAGAGATTTTTCTCATCCGGCTCAAGCAATAACTATAATATTTTTTTTTTATTTTTAGGATACATAAAAATATTATATGATCTCTAATGCTTTATTTTAGGGATTCTTTTCAAATCAAACCCCATTTTAATTTTGAATTAGATGCTCATTGTCCAAGTGGGCCATAAATTTTGGGCATTATGATCATCAATATGCTTTTCGGACAATCTTATTCCTTATGAGTCATTTTCTTTTCCACGGAGGAACAAGGTTTTGGAACGTAATAGTATTAACTTGTTAACACTCCGGCTTATCTATCCGTTTTTTCTTTGGATCTCCCTTTCACTCCGATGGTATTATTTCGATTGAGATGCAAGGGAAGTGAATGCATTTCTTCACCATATTCCTTTTCTTCCAAGGAAGAATAAATATATCTCACTTTAACTTACTGGATTTTGCGAAGCCTATTTGAGATTATAATTTGATCATGGAAATGACTCTCTTTCCAAAACCAACGAGATTTTTGTACCCGAGTTTTAACCCTCCTACAAGTAGGAGCGAGATCGGGATAGAGGCACATTTTATCATTAGATGTCGATGTGACAGATTCAATGGAATATCTGCATAGCCGAAGTTGAATAATTCAAGTCACACACTCCCGTAATCCATCTTCTCTCTGAAAAGAATCTATTTTCGACTATTCATTGGTCTGAACCCAGTAATACTTCGGAATAGAAAATAAAATCCATGAGATATTCTTTATTGTTTATAAAGGATATCTATGGCAATGGAATAATTTAATGAAAGTTAAGTTATTGAGATAATATGAATATTAATCCCTATTGCATTTCTTCCCGCTCGTAAAGGACCTGAGATACCTTGCTTACGAATCATTGGAAAGTGCATCGGCATAAATACAGCAGTAAGAAGAGGTAATACAAAAGTGTGTAAACTATAAAAACGAGTCAATGTGGATTGACCTACACTGACACTCCCACGTAATAACTCTACCAAGGGAGATCCTATTGCAGGAATAGCTTCAGGTACACCAGTTACAATCTTGACAGCCCAATAACCAATTTGATCCCAGGGCAGAGAATAGCCAGTTACACCAAAAGATACGGTTAATACGGCTAAAATTACACCTGTAACCCAAGTTAATTCACGAGGTTTCTTGAATCCCCCCGTGAGATAAACGCGAAATACGTGCAAAATCATCATTGGAACCATCATACTTGCCGACCATCGATGGACTGATCGAATTGACCAACCAAAGTTGACTTCAGTCATTATATATTGAACAGAGCTAAAAGCTTCTGTAACGGTCGGGCGATAGTGGAAAGTCATAGCAAAACCAGTGGCTACTTGTACTAAGAAGCAAGTCAGGGTAATTCCCCCTAGACAATAAAATGTATTGACATGGGGAGGAACATATTTACTAGTAATATCATCCGCAATCGCCTGAATCTCAAGACGCTCCTCAAACCAATCATATACTTTATTGAGATGGGTGAACTTTTATTTCATACGCTCCCCCCTCCGAAAACCGTACATGGGGATTTCCCTTCATACGGCTTGAGCAAAAAAATGATAAAAATCTTTTCATTAATTATTTCAATAAAAATTCCCCCCCCCAAAAAAAAAAGGGGGTAGAACCTAATCTTTTTCATAACATTTTTATTGCCTTGATCCCAAGTTGGCTCTTTCTTCCCTCCAAAACGAATGAAGATTGTTGGCCTTTTGAACAATCTTTTCTCCTATCATCAATATATTCATTGAAAAAACAGTGATATAAAACAAATTCTGGAGATTATCTCGTTGAAATCTTGATGGATATTCAAAAACCTTAGATTCCTACTATACTCCGATAGACTCTTTTTTGTAGAGGAGGTACGATGGGTAAGAAGCTTCTCTATCGTCACCAATTTGATAAAATATGCTTATAAAATGGGAATGTTCTCTCATTTGCCAAGTATGCAGTTGTGAAAAATATATCGTATATATAATTTCTAGTCAACAAAATTTTCAAGTTATTGAAAGTTTGGTAACGAAGTTTGAATAGCGGATATACATAAATTAATCATGGTTTAAATCTTCCTATTGAACTAATGCCTTCGTGAGCCCCGCGCTTCAGATGCTAACCATTCAATTGGCATCCGGCAAGGTAGGATCATTCTATGAGAAAGATGACAAATTACTTTGTACTATCAATGATTAATTCGGACGAGTCGCACACCCGTATTCCAAAGATCTCCTAATTGGAGAATCACACGATTGAACTACCATGGAAAGGAGAGAGCTAACCTACGGGCCCTAAGCAAGCCATTAAATCTAATGAAACAGAAGATTTATAAATTTTTCTATTTCAATAGATCGGAATATTTGTTTGGGGGGAAAGACTCTTTAGTTTTTGTTCATTACCAACTCACCGGAATCCCATCCAATGAAACGGGGGAATTATAAAGTTCCAAGATAATAACTGGAGAGACTGCAAATAGGGCCATTGCGACACCCATAATGGGAGTGGTTCCCCATCCAGGAGCCACTTTACCATATTCCGAATTAAGTGGTTTTGATGGACTTCCTACACTGGTTTGTTGCGGTTTGATCCTGGGAATACCATCAATAATCTTTGTAGCCGTAAAACTTATTACATTAGTTGAGATTTGTTAACTTTATGTACTATTATATTGGAAACGGAAACAAACCATTATCTCGGGATTACTTAGCAATGGAAACTGCAACCTTGGTCGCTATCTCCATATCTCGTTCACTTGTCAGCTTCACCGGTCACGCTTCGTATACTGCCTTTGGGCAACCCTCCAAAGAACTTAGAGATCCTTTTGAGGAGCATGAAGATTAGCCTAAGTGACCTTCCCTCAGTCTTTAGGGAAGGTCATTAATTTTTTCATCCCGGATCACCCTCTTGATGATCCAAAAATCATTTTTTCCCTTTGTTTGGTTTAGGTGGCTCCCGGAAGAAAATAGCAAAAAATATTATTCCTGAAGTACTTACCGGCGAGGATGTATGAACCAATGCTTCCGTAGATTCGATTGTATAGGTGAGGGAGTATAGGGATAACTTTCGTACTACTTAAAGATATAGAAATTAAATCTATCTAATCTATATAGATTAAATAGATTTAATTTTGAAAACGAGATATATACATTTTTGTATCGATGTTATACTACTTGTCTTTTGGTAGTTGGATCTCCTAGTTTTTGGAATGCTCCGAATTCAACTTGAGCATCTAAATCAGGATCAATACCAGCAAAAACATCTCTGAACGAGGTTCTAGCACCATGCCAAATATGTCCGAAGAAGAAAAGAGGAGCAAATGTAGCGTGACCGAAAGTAAACCAACCTCTTGGACTACTACGAAAAACACCATCAGACTTTGGAGTAGCACGATCAGATTCAGAAATCTCACCTAATTGAGCACGTCTAGCATATTTTTTCACTGTAGCGGGATCACTAAAACTAACCCCATCGGGTTCACCACCGTAAGACTCAACAGTTACACCTACTTGTTCAACGCTATACTTTGATTCTGCCCTCCTGGAGGGAACATCGGCTCTCGCAATTCCCTCCCCATCCACCAAAACTACTGGAAAGGTTTCGAAGAAAGTAGGCATACGACGTACGGAAAGCTCGTGTCCTTCTTTATCCCTGGAGACAGCGTGACCTAACCAACCAACAGCTATTCCATCCCCATTGTCCATCGCACCTGCTCTGAATAATCCCCCTTTCGCTGGATTATTACCAATATAATCATAAAAAGCTAATTTTTCTGGAATTTTGGACCAAGCTTCTGATAAACTAAGATTTTCGGCCCTGCTGGATCGAATCCTCCGATCTATCTCTTGTTGAAAGAATCCTTGATCCCATTGATAACGAGTAGGACCAAATAATTCTATTGGAGTGGTCGCGGAGCCATACCACATGGTTCCGGCAGCAACAAAGGCTGCAAAAAACACGGCAGCAATACTGCTGGATAAAACAGTTTCAACATTCCCCATACGTAATCCTTTGTATAATCGTTGGGGAGGACGAACACTAAGGTAGAATAGACCTGCTAATATACCTAGAATACCTGCTGCAATATGATGAGAAGCTATTCCTCCTGGAACGAAGGGGTCGAACCCTTCGGCTCCCCACACTGGAACTACAGGTTGTGCTTCTCCAGTCAACCCATGGGGATCAGACACCCATATTCCGGGACCGAACAAACCTGTTACGTGAGATGTTCCGGATCCGAAACAAAGTACTCCTGAAGGGAATAAATGAACTCCGAAGACCTTAGGCAAATCTATAGTAAGTGCTCCCGTACGTTCGTCAGTAGATATTTCTAGATCCCGATATACCCGATGCCGAATGGCTGATGAGAATAACAAGCCAGATAACACAATATGCGCAGCAGCCACGCCTTCATAACTCCAAACACCTGCATTAGTTACAGTTTCTCCGGTGATACTCCAACCACCCCATGACTTCGTTATCCCCAAACGAGTCATAAAAGGGATAACGAACATGCCTTGTCTCCACATGGGATCAAGAACAGGATCGGATGGATCAAAAACTGCTAACTCATACAAAGCCATTGAACCAGCCCAACCAGAAACTAACGCTGTGTGCATTATATGTACAGCAATTGAACGGCCAGGATCATTTGATACAACGGTATGGACACGGTACCAAGGCGGACCCATGCATATACCCCTTTCTCAAAGGGGAGTAGACACTACGTAACTTTATTGCATTCAAGGGCTTTGATACGATGCTAAAACCTTATCCAATCATACAGGGATTCACATCTATTTATAGTTATACGTGATGAGATATTGAGATACCAATTCCCTTCTTTCTCACAATGAAGAGGAGCAGGAATAGTTTAGCATCTCTTGATTCAGCATAACAATGAATATATTGGTCCCATCAAACATCGGAGTGATTCAAATAATGGATAACGCATAGTTTATAATAGGGTTAAATATCGTGCTTGACTAAACCGAGGACCGTAATGGTATTATATACTCTATGTGTGTAATTAGGTAAAGTATACTCCAATGGATTGGTTATTCGAACAGAGACTCAAACAGAGGTTCAATTTTTCATCTATCAATATCCATATGAGTTACTGTCTTTTACAATCTACATCAATTTTCAATTTTTATTGATCGATAAAATCAAATATATATTATTTGATAGATGAATCAGTTTTCTTATTCATTGGCATCAAAGTCTATTTTATTGGACAATCATAAGGAACAAACGAAACCTGAGCTTCTAACTTCTAAGGTATTACATTGTTAGATGCTTCCCATTAAGTTAAGGGGTCCCGAGAAAGCTCTGAAATAACTTGCCAAATATTAGAAAAAAGAATTTATTATGTTATGATTTTCCATCCTTCGTACCCCGATCCAATTAATCATATTGACTATTCTGTTCCACTTTTTCCTTCCGGTTATTGATACAGATCCATGATTGAGAGAATTATCATAGAAAATCCTGTAATTTCTACTTCGGAAGGACGGAAGAATTTTAGTAATTGTTATTTCTCCATCGCATCAGGTTCATGCTCGGAAAAAGTAGACCCAATATAATATTTGGTTTTTGATTTATTTCATCGGTATTCATTGGTCCATGCCGCTTTCGCCTTGTGTATCAATCATATCATGTGTATGAAATGGAACTATAATATGATTTACTATGCCTATTGGTGGAATCACTAGAGATTCTGTAGGTCTATATAATTGATACAATCTTTTTTCCCGATCAATTATGCTCTCGTATGGGGGGGCAATATAATATTTGGTCCCCAAGAAACGCCCATTGGTGTTCCGAAAGTATCCCTTCGAATCTTCGGAGAGGAAGATATAGTTTGGATTGACGTACAGTGCGACTTGTTTGAAATATTTGATTATACGGAATCTTCCCGTCATTCCTTCCGATTGAGATGCTTCTATCTCACTTAAGATTGACTAAATGCTCAGTAATCTAAAGCGTGAGATATCTCACAGAAAAAAATATTTATCAATCATGATAATCTATGGCTAGTCAAAAACAATAAAGAGTATTCAGGCTTCGTTCAACGAAACAAACAACTGATCAAAGATTAATTATTCTTGATCATGATGAAATGATATGGACAAGCATTTCTAGCAGAAGTAAGAATAGAGTGGAAAAAAGGCAGTAGATCTACTTGCTCCATATGTGCGAGTAACAGTCGGATAGATATTTCCCCGAAGTGGAGCATAAACCCAAGGATCTTATTAAAAATCTATTTGAAAACAAGGGAATTCTGCTGAATAAAATCATTGGATTGGACATCAGTTAATAGGTAGTTCAATAAGTTGAAAATGGAACACTTTGGAAACAAAGACAAACTTGAACTGGAAGTGGTAAGACCCATCCTTTAAGATGAGAGAAAAACTTTTTTTTTTATCTAACCAAAAGGTTTTTTTATAGAAGATGGGTATCGGGAGAAAGAAATACCTAACTTTTTCAACTGCTAGAGCCGTATGCACTTAAAAGTGCGTGTGCGGTTCCAAAGGAAGAAAGGCTATAAATCTATCCTAATCAACCGACTTTATCGAGAAAGATTGTTGTTTTTGGGCCAGCACATAGATGATGAAATTGCAAATCAAACTATTTGTATTCTGATGTACCTGAATGGAGAAGATCAGAGTAAGGATATTTATTTATATATTAATTCTCCTGGTGGAGCGGTATTAGCAGGAATATCTGTCTATGATATTATGCAATATATAATACCAGATGTAAACACCATCTGTGTGGGATTAGCTGCTTCAATGGGATCTTTCATTTTAGCTGGAGGAGAAATTACTAAACGTATAGCGCTACCTCACGCTCCGCGCCAATGAGTCTTTGTTTGATGGATAGAAAAAGGATGTGAAGAAAAAACTAACTATGCCTGCGCCAACGAATGGAGGGGTAATAATAGCATGGCATACGAAACTTGATACAACCGTAATAAAGAAAACTTGAAGTATCGGGATAGTAAACACAACCGTGGCTATTTTTTCTCCGATCAAGTTGATCCTATATCTCCTGGGGTCTATTCCAGCGTCGTAAACTCCCGGAAGAATATAGGAGAAAGAGGAGAAATATGGCCATATAACATCGATAAAAGAAACTTTGGGATTGCTGAATGAGGGAATATATGGAGCAATGGAACCATCACAGTATCTTCCTTTTCTGAAAGAAAAAGATGGTACATAGATTATCTTATTCATCTATCTTCGATATCTATAATATTTACTATCTAATATCGTATAATAAATAAAAATAATATTATTGTTATTTATTATGACGAATTATATAAAAAATTGTTTTCAATCTATTATGGAGCTGTATGCACCAAAAATGCTTGTACGGTTCATTAAATCAAGTCTTTCTCGAATAGAGGAAGAAAGAATAATAAAGTAAATAAGCATTTATTAATAGGGTGATGATTCATCAACCCGGTAGTTCTTTCTATGATGGACAAGCGGGAGAATGTCTTGTGGAAGCAGAAGAGATGTTGAAACTTCGCGACTGCGTTACTAAAATTTATGTACAAAGAACAGGGAAACCTTTATGGGTAGTCTCTGAAGATATGGAAAGAGATGTTTTTATGTCAGCGGAAGAAGCTAAAGTTTATGGCATTACTGATCCTATAGCTGTAGAAACTTCTTCGAACTCTCTAATTAATAGCTGATTTAAAAAAGTTAACTAGAATTTTCGAGAAGAAAATTATCTACTTATGGTAAATATACAAGCGATCGGTGTGACGGATCCATAAGTAGGAACAAAAGCTTGCATATGAGAAATAAATCCTATAAATGAAAAATCGACGAATTATAAGATTTATTGATACGAAATATAATAAGAGTCATAAATTTTCGATTTAGTTCCGATCTTTCTAGAAGTTTCTTTCACTTTCAAGAGAATAAAAAGAAACTTCTAAGGATTAGTTTTTGAATCTCATAATAAACTCTTAGGGTTAGGATCAATCCGAACCAGTAAATCCTGCATACCGCACTAAGAATGCCTACTATTCAACAACTCATTAGGAATCGAAGACAGCCAATAGGAGATAGAACAAAATCCCCTGCCCTTCGAGGATGTCCTCAGCGTAGAGGAGTATGTACCAGGGTGTATGTGCGACTCGTTTAGATCAGAAGCTCGAGGTGCAGGGGGATCGATATGGCAGAAGAATCCCCTCACTATAGTAAGTACATATCTATCATCCACCAATCTTGGGGATGAAATTTATGGTTTCTATTGGTGCAAATCCGATCATCCCGATGCAGGATGAAAAGCAATTTCTCAATGATAGCGAATGGTCATCAATCCATTGAGCGAGGAAGAAAATGCAATTCAAAAAGCATGATGATGCTTATATCGCCGCAAAAACGGACTTACAAGGTAAGCTGCCTAGCCAACCCTCACGATCACACGCCGTTATTGTATGGATGTTTTATTGTAAGAAGACCTTTTTTTGCTCGATGAATCGGGTGGAGCTGGGGATCAGAAACTATACGAGTCACTGGTAACATTCTCATTTCGTTTTGAGAAATAAGAGGCTCCGGCGTATAGGGGGTACCCCACCGTTGAAGGAGAAACTATAGAAACGATGGAATCCCGGATTTTTATCAGTTCAAGGTCCCATCCCTTGCTAACTGAGCAGATGCCCAATCCAAAAAATTCGTGAATGGGAAGGTTGAAGTAGCAAAAGCCACGGGAATCTTTATTCCCTACATCAGAAAGATCGGTGGTCTCATTCCATGAAGGATAGTAAAGAGAAGGCGGACCTTTTGTAAAAGATGCCATTCTATCGAATAGCATCCTATTCGATGGTAATTTCAATAATATTTCTTTAATTGCCATAATATTGTGATAATCACAACGAAGCGGGTGTTTTAATCAACTCAACCATATCCATTCTTTGCTCCTATTTATCATTCGAAGAAACAGAGCAAAATCTATTATAAAGAATATTCAAATATAAGAATTTTTACATTCATTCTTCATTTAAATATTCAGTGATTTTTTATATAGTAAGCAACAACGACTAGAGTTAAACGTGGCTACGTGGCTCGGAAACACCGGAAAGATATTATTCAACTCACATCAGGGTTTCGAGGAGCTCATTCGAGAATCTTTCGAACCGGTAAACAGCAAGTAATAAAGGCTTTAGTTTCTCCCCATCGAGATAAAGGTAAACGAAAAAGAGATTTTCGTCGTCTATGGATTACCCGGATCAATGCAGCAGCCCGAAACAATGGAGTTTCTTATACTAAATCTATTCAACATTCATACAAAAACCAGGTTTTTTTGAATCGTAAAATACTCGCGCAGATAGCTATATTGGATATTAGTAGCTCTTCCACAATTTTGAGAGAGGTTAACGAATAATAGATAGGGGATAAGGTATAAAACCCTCTCCGGGGATTGATTCACTCCGGGGAGGTATAAACATCGAAAGAATTACTAAATCTCGGAAATGAGTAAATAGATAAAGTCAAGATCCCCCTCTTTTCCATAAGAGAATCAAGATCTTTTTCCTTATGTGACCTATTTCGATTTCATCTTAATTAATGAGATTTATTATTAATAATATCCAATTAACTTTCGTTATTGACAAAAGGTAACAAAGCTAAAATACGAGCTCGTTTAACAGCAATAGTCATTAAACGTTGTTGTTTCGAGGTTAATCTATTCATTCGTTTGGATAAGATTTTTCCCCGCTTGCTAATAAATCCGCAAAGTAAACTTATATTCTTATAATCAACAGTTTCTCCTGATCTAATTGGTGGCGAACGTTTACGAGAAGATCGCTCGGATTTGCCCATGGTTTGTTTCACGAACCTCCCCAATACTGCTTATTTTCCTATTTCTTTGTGAATAGTATGTTGATAACAATAAGGACAAAACTTTTTCAATTCCATTTGAGTAGGCGTATTTCGACGATTTTTCCGAGTAGTATATCTGGAAACACCTGAATATTTTTCATTACCGTTTCGGACACAACTAGTACATTCTGAAGTAATTGTTACTCTCACATTTTTACTCTCAGCCATAATTTTTTGAATCTTGAAAAGACAAATGAGTTTCCGATCTTATGGCGAAAAATCTAATAATGAAAAATTTTAATAAAAAACTTTTCATTATTAGTAATATTCAATAAGATTCTCTGTTTTTTCGATGAAGTCAAATTTTCAAACTCATCTTTTTCCCATTGAAATTTGATTCTTCGATAAGACTTAATTCAAATATGTATTTGGAAGTTTCCAACCAATAGGTTAAGTTAACTCAAAAAGTGGTCAAACTCGAAATGGTAAAAGGGTATCCTATCCTTGGGGAAGAGGAAGAACTAAAGCATCCGGGGAAGAACGATTGATCTCTGTCGATAAACCAGCTGAAGATCCGAACCACAACGTAGCTACAACAGGCGCTGTGGAAAGATATGTTTTTACATCTTGCATTGCAAGTTCCTCCCCTAAATCACTTTCTTCCGGCTTTCAGAAACTGGATTGAAAAGATTCTTACTAAATTTTGAAATATTCATTTTTCTACGAAGGTTCATATAAGTAATGACAGAGTAATAGAAATAAGCGAAATCTTTTCTTTCTTACTAAATCTTTGAGACTTCTTAAGTGATTTATTAGTAATTAATTTTATTAAATTCTTTCCTGTGTACGTTACTATTTCCATTCTACCTCGATAAATCAGTAAAAAATATATAATAATTTATTTGAATTTCTATCTACTATTAAATAAATAAAAATAAATAGTATCAAATACGATCATCTCATCACTTAATTATTCGAATTCCAAGAATAATTATTTACGATGAATGGTTGTTCTCCAGTATAGTATCCCTCATCAAAAAGAATTTTATTGAACAAGTCACAAATCTTTTCATAGGGGAAATACAAAAGTTTCAATTTCAATGTTCTTGTATATAAGATTCCCTTGTTTTTAAAAATCCAAAAAAAATAGTTAAATTATTATAATTATTTCATAACGGATTGCGATACAGGAAAGGACGATGAAGAAATAGGGATGGGACGATGTAGGCAAGAGGCTTTAAATAAAGTATTTAAATAAAGTACAATCCATCTTGTATGAAAGTTGGGAGGGATGTAGCGCAGCTCGGTAGCGCGTTTGTTTTGGGTACAAAATGTCGCAGGTTCAAATCCTGTCATCCCTAACCCGAATCTCATACATATGAGAGATCTTCGAACGAATAGGTATTTGCGGAATACTAGCAATAAGTAGTATTCAAGAAATAGGAGAGAATAAAAAAAGATTATCTCTCTATCCACGACCTCTTATGTGATGCGAAAAAAAAGCGCTCTTAGTTCAGTTCGGTAGAACGTAGGTCTCCAAAACCTGATGTCGTAGGTTCAAATCCTACAGAGCGTGATTTTGATAATAAAATTAAATTTGATGTGTTTTTTTCCTTTTCCATAATCAAATTTTGAACTCAATTAGATTCATTGATAAAATAGCAAAATTTCTTGATCAATTTGACCTCCCTAAGAAGGGAGGCAAGTGCGGGATGCTAAACGTAATCCAATCCTCGGTCAAAGATCCAATTGATCACCACGTCAGTATTGTGAATATGCAGTTACAAATAATCCAGCTGAAGTTATTGGAATCGAACCTGATACGATTCCGGATGGCAAAGCTTCAACCGTTTCTTTCTGAGTTAACGAAGACAATATCTAACTTAGATAGTACCTAAGTTTACCGTGAATCTCAATAACCACCATCTGGCAGAAAATTTTCCTTGATTTTCCCGTCATTATTTTCTAGATAAGTTTTATCTTATTTGAGCCAGTAAGTGGAACTAAAGCTGGAGTTAGAGCAGCCAATAGGAATACGAAGTAGCTAGGTATAATAGACATAGAAAAAACTTTGAATGGTGATAACGAATTTAGTATACACCCTTGTAGAGCAATTACCTAAATCTCTTTATGACCTAAAAAATAAAGATTAATTTGAAGTACAAAATATCCAATTGAAATTAATTAGAGATTCTTTCTTATATTCGTCATTACCCTTGCATAATAAGAATATGAAGAATATCTGATTGGGAATGGGGGATATAAAAAAGACTTTTTCATAAGTAAAAAAAAAAAAAAAGAACTATATTCAAATAATCGTTATACTAAATCACTTTTCTTCGTATCGATTTCCAGTCCGTGAATTGATAAAACGACTCGGAAATTGCGTTCCTACTATATGATCTCCACGAATAGCGAAACGTTTTTTTTTATTTTAAAGGTTCGATTAAAGTGAATCTCATCCGATCACCTAGAATTACTATTTGTCTTTCTTTCGCCAGAATTACTATTGAAATGATTCAATTTTATCAATTGCATCAGTAATACGAACATAAAATATTGGATGATATTCTGGGGGAGTAATTTGTTGTTTGTTCCTCCCAAGGAAGGGAATATATAGGCTTGTGCTTTAAATCGAGTATGGGATTTCACAGTCCCAGACCTGGCAACCGCCATTCCACATTGTACATTTTACCCTTGTTTGCATTCGACCCTAAAGAGAATAATTCTTACATTCATTATCTCCAACAATAAAGACTTTATGGAGCTTTTTTCCTTTAAACCCGTTATGACACTATTTTATTACGAATTGCTTTCGATCCAACTATTTTTACAGTTTCTCCAAAATAATTAATTCCTATCCCTATGCTATCGATATTGCTTCACAAACTATGAGGAAACAAAAATCTTATACAGTCGTAGGAAAAGCTTTATCAATCTCAGGTTGGGATGCAGAAATTCAATATATACCTAATCATAAATATCTTCGTTTGTATTTACCTCTAGACGAATACCCAGTAAGAGTAAGTCATTAATTAATGCGAGGCTCGGGATCGCGGAAATGTTACCTTCTGTAAACTAACTCATAATGGCTCAAAGTTTCATTTCACAGATCTTTAATCTAACTAATTATAATATTTACTCGGTCTTCCTTATTTGAAGAAACTATTGCATTGGGAATCAGCCGAAGAATGTTTTTTTTGTTCGTAGGATAAAAATTCGCTCTCTATTCACTTGTGCCACATCGGTGATCGTAGTCTCTGTGTAATCCGTGCGACCCAAATCCATGCGGAGTGAACATAATGTTGCGCGCACGCACAGGAGTCCCATATTCTACATGGGGGCTGTAACACTCCCACTCTTTCTCCTGGAGCTGCATCAATCTCAAAAGGCTGGCTTTACATTTGTTCGTAACCCTAAAACCATAGTAATCCGTTGTAGTGGTTTTTCCCCCTATGACCCATACGTCTCAATTCCAGTATTTAAAATTCATATAGGTTCTTTACGTTCAAAATCCTCTCATCTCAGGTCAGGTCACGCAAAACGATCTCAAGTCACTGGGTTTTTTGAATATTGATTAAGTTAGTCAAACAATGCTAATGAAATGACCAAATTATTCAATCTTATTCTTTATTTTTCCTTTCCTTTATTACCATTGAAAGTTAGTTGTCTTGCTGTGTCGGAAGAACGCTAGCTATACTGGTCCAGTATGCTTCAAAGATACCCTTGGTACAAGGTTGACAATCTAACAAGGTTTAAAGGAGATATCAGTAGATTCCATATCTTCCGGTTTCGATCCTCCATGATGGAATCAATTCCTCCTCGCGTCTACAAAGAATATATAACACGGAGCTAACCATGTCTGGGAATACGGGAGAGCGCCCTTTCGCCGACATTATTACCAGTATTCGGTACTGGGTGATTCATAGCATTACTATACCTCCCTTGTTCATTGCAGGTTGGTCATTCGTCAGCACAGGTTTGGCTTACGATGTGTTCGGGAGTCCTCGGCCAAATGAGTATTTTACGGAGAGCCGACAAGAGGTTCCATTAATAACCGGCCGTTTCAATTCGTTGGAACAAGTCGATGAATTTACTAGATCTTTGTAGGAGGTATCAATGACTATAGATAGAACTTATCCAATTTTCACAGTTAGATGGCTGGCCGTTCATGGACTAGCTGTACCTACGGTTTTCTCCCCAGGATCAATATCAGCAACGCAATCCATCCAACGATAAACCAACCTTATTTATCTGGAGCGTGAAGAAGCTACGACACAACCAAATCCGAATAAACAGAGTGTGGAATCAAATCGTACCAGCCTCTATTGGGGGTTGTTACTAATCCTTGTACTTGCTGTTCCATTTCCCAGTCACTTTTCTAATTAATAACGGTATAAACTTTCTTGCCTCATACGGAAAGATCCAAGATTCTAATTGTCCGTGACCGTCCATGTCTCGGAGTCATGACCACCCAATGGAATGTGAGGGGGAGTAGGATAAATGGCCAATACCACCGGAAGGATTCCCCTGTGGCTAATAGGTACCGTAGTTGGTACCCCTGTGATCGGTCCAGTAGGTATTTCTTTTCATGGCCCATACTCCGGATTAGGGTCATCCCCGTAATAATTGAATCAACTGGATAAATAAACCTGTATAAGAAATACTGTAATACAAGGGTAGGTTAGTTCGCCCAGACTCAATAGATAATAAAACTTTGCTCGAAATGAGCAAAGTTTTATTTTATTAATAATAATTCATTTTTTGAGTCTTCCGGTTCCAATAAGAAATAATAAAGATTAACGAAATATAATAAGATTCCTGAGAATCTTATTATTCCATAAATTTATCTAATAATTTTAAATAAAATAAAAATCAATTGATAATATGTCATCACATCATTTAGTGACATTTTTATCATGCAGATAAATCTTTTAGCATCTTTCAAAAAAAAATTTTGATTGATTTATCATAAGTTTTTCTTATCTTATTAAAATAAAAGAAAAATAATTTACGAATCAATAATCTTGCTAGAACAACAAATTACTATACTTTTTCAAAAATTGGATGTGGTGAATTACTATTCACTTGTGTAAAGGCTGAGATTATGCTATGGAAATTTCATGTTTTTAATATGGGATTTGGAGCGTAATTTGGGCCAGGGAGAAGAACACCTTCGAAACGAGCCAGGGAGTTGGGACCCTATGTGTTTCTGCAATAAACAACATAAGCCTTTTTTATATACCATTCATCTGTTTTCCACTCTTTATAAGATAAGCTAGAATAATTCTCAGAAGGATATGCAGAACATATTCTCTTAGTAATTGGTGAACAAGGTCAAAAGGATCACGGGCTTCCTGTACCTCAATATGAAAATCGACTTCGATTTTTTGGGGGGAAGAATATGGTGATATTTCTAAGGGTTCGTCCGTCTCTCCTCCATACGTTACATCTGTCGATCTGTTTCAGAATATTCTTGGTAAGAACAAAGGTCATTCTCTTCAAGTAATAGAAGAGCTTTATGATATGTTCCCCGAAATAGAAACGGTTTTTTGATTTATAATAATATATATATATATTATATTATAGATCAATTTTATTTTATCTTGAGAGATATTATAAATAAATAGATAAGGAAGATTCTTTTATAGTATCTAAAATATAAATATATGGGGAATAAATAAGACCATTCTTCGGCAAGCTGATATGCTATGTCTTAATGCTTGCTGAGTCACCCCTCCCGAAATGCATATTTTGATGTGGTATCCCCAATAATTTATAGTAGTAAAGGAAAGGGATAATGATATTCCAGACTGACTCTCAGTCTCTAAAGAAACCGTTACCATACATATTATACTAATGTATAGAAACTAAAATCGATGATCTCATTACACATTAGCAATCGATATAAGAAATTAAATGGGGATTCTACTGATCAGACGCTTCAGTTTCGAACAATATAAACCGAACCTAAAAATTCATTTTAGCTAATTGGACTTTTTCAAATTGTTTCTTTTTAAGTACTAGGAATATCTGTGCTAAAACAACCGATGCGAGAAATAACAAAAGACCTTGAGCACGTAACGGATCCTGAAGTACTATTTCCGCATCTCCCTGACCAAACCCACCTACATTAGGATTATTAGTTAATAGTTGATCAATCTTAATTAATTCACCTTCCGAAATAATGAGTTCTGGTCCTGGGGGTACAATATCAACCACCGGACGGCCGTCCAATGTATTCTCAATCGTTATTTCATACCCACCTTTCTCTCTACGTAATATTTTGCTTACCTTACCCGTGGTTGAAGCATTATAAACCGTATTGTTGCTTTTGCTCCCATCGGGATAAATTTGTCCCCTTCCCCTATTACCACCCACATATATAGGATATTTCAAAAAATAAGCTTCTTTATTAGTAGCAGGGTCTGGTGAAAGAATGGGAAACACAATCTCACTGTATTTTCTACCCGGAACAGGACCTATTACCAGAATATTTTTTCTATCAGGACGATAAGTCTGAAAATAAAGATTACCCATTTTTTCTTTAATCTCGGGGGGAATACGATTAGGAGGAGCTAATTCAAATCCTTCAGGTAAGATAAGAACAGCTCCCACGTTCAAAGCCCCTTTCTTACCATTAGCAAGTACTTGTTTTATTTGCGTATCATAAGGGATTTTAACAACTGCCTCAAATACGGTATCCGGGAGTACAGATTGTGGAACTTCGATATCCACAGGTTTTTCAGCTAAGTAACAATTGGCACATACGATACGTCCAGTTGCCTCTCGAGGGTTCTCGTAACTTTGCTGTGCAAAAATTGGATATGCTTCCGGGATAGATGGCCAAGCTATTGTAGTCATTATGATCAAGATCGGAATCGATCGAGTCACCAACTTTATCATCCAATCATAAATAATTTTTTTCTGCATGGTTCGATTATTTGTTCTAAATATTTCCACGAGTTGGGTGCCTTCAACATCCCAGTTGTTACAATAGCTACCTGTGCCCGCAACTCCGCCATTATAGTAACAATAAAGGTGGAAAATGAAAAGTGTATATATACTTCTATTCTCAATTGATTCGAAACGGAAATAGCCGGCAATTCATTCTGTTCTGGGGTAAAAAATACTATTCTCATCAAGTAAGACCAATAATAAAAACAACCTTTTTTATTCATTCGTTGTATGATGAGTGGCTACGATCGAAGGAGATATACGATTTGAATGACGGGAAATCCAATGTTTAAAAACTGTATCTGAAATGACTGGAAAGGTTGAAACAAAGCGGGATACTATATGTTTGTTACGAGCGAATCCTAAATGTGATAAAAAAGAATCTATGTATATTTCCCAACCATGAGGCGAATGGAACCCAATACGTGGATCGGTGAATAAAGGAATGGAGAAAGCTTTCATTGTATCACTCAAGCTATAAAATAATTCTTGAATCCAGGGATTTAGAACAGCGAGCCTCTCTCCATCCAGAATGAGCAAGGCACTTAGAGTAGCAAAATAGATTATATCTGTTAATGGATGCGGAATAGCCTGAATACTCTCTTCATTGTGCATCGTTACTAATTGAATTGTTTTTTCATGAATCTTCATATTGAGATCTTGTGATTGAGCTTTTAGAGAATTTAACATCATTTTATCTGACCGAAGGAGTTCTTCCACTTCCCGGAGCCTCTCTAAGGCTCTCTCTTCCCGGAAAAAATTAGTAAAAATTTGAGATTGGTAATAAGTATTCCACCAATTTTCAATCCGAGGTTCCAAAAACCATCCTTTTAAGAAGATTGAAATTCCGCAAGGAATAATTATTGAACATCCAATATATTGTAGAGGGGCTAGTGTTTGATACTTAGCCAATTGGAATTCATGAAGTACTAAGGAACTTGACTGACCTATCAACCCTGTTTGGAATCCAGACGAAGTACGAGTTATGGAACGAGGTACAAGACCTATAGATTCATAAGCTACCGTGGTGATTATCGAATCTTTTGACTCCGAGAAGGATAATCTTTTTTCCGAGATATCCTCCATTTTGGGCAGGGAATAATATCGTTTCCAATTATCTGGATCATTCAGAGTTGCCTCAATCCAAGCTAATTTTCTATTCATTTGTTCAATCTTATTCGACTCTCTCCTAAATATAAATAAGTCACTTGAAATAATAGAATTTTTATTTTGAAAGTTTCTATAATCAAAAAATCTTTTTTTCAAAGGTTTTCTTAATTTTTTTGAAGCTCTTGGCTCTCGAGGAGTAGAGAGGAAAAATGGAATATTCGACATATTATAAAGATTTGATTCTGGTAAAATGCAAAACCGTTGATCAACAAAAATCGAATGTGGATCAATAAAAATAGAAAATCCTTTTGATATAATCGATCTCAATTTATTCAAAAGATTTAGTAGATGAATGCTAATTTTACATTCTAAAACACTCCAATATATTATGAATACGGAGTTATTTAATTCCGTATTCATATGTGAAACGATAGCTTGCCGAGGGTGTCTCGAATATAAAATCGAACATTTATAGGACAAATAATCTTTTTTGATATGCCGTATTCGCTTGCTAGCTTTATAAGCTCCTTCTAAAGAACGAGAAGGCACATTTGAGAACCACTGAAGAACTTCTGATTTCAAATTCGTGAGTGCTACTTATACTTCGACGAAAGGGAACCGCATAAGAAAGACCTTTTTGAATTCCTGAATTTCATCTTTCTACATTTTTATTATTTGTTATTCAACAACTAAAAAATATCCATTTCATTTCTTTGGGGTTCATTTTCAAGTCTCTCGATCGATACGCGCAAGAAACGAGCCGACTCGGCAGCTTCTTCTTCCATATCTCCCAAGGTTAAGTGTTCATCGGTACGAGTCAAAGGAATATCCTGCCGACCTTTTACTTTCGTGTGGGGAGCACGCCGAGGATAAATACCTTCTTTAACTTCCACTCGTATCGCTTGGATATCTTTCATGGAAAATTGAATACGAATCCGACGATTTTCTCCGGGAAATCCCCAACGAGAGAGATAAACAACTCCTTCTCGTTTGTCAAATCGATTATAACCACTACCTGCATTCCGTGAAGTGGTACACCATAAATAGGAGCCGGAGAACGGACCTGCAATACCGTGGAAACACATTACAATCCCTTGTGGGACAAAAAGAATTTGCTGAGATAATAACGAGAAAGGTGTCAGATCCTTACCGAGATAACTCGAGATTCCAACCAGAAAGAATCCCAATGCACCCAACGAGACGATGCGGGCCCGACAAAAATTGCTTATTCTTCGAGACCCTGCTATAGGTTCCACCCTAAGCCATTCGGATTGCCAATTCGTAACAGAGTCTCCTGGATCTTTCTTATCTTGCTGAATGTCATGAGACAGAAATAGCGGGAATGATAGGACAAAATAGCAGATTTCAATTTCTTGTTCTAGAGGTCATTCATTTTTCCTCGACTATATATCGATCAATATAAAAAGACTTTTCTTATCATATTATTATTATTACAGAGAGATTTTTTTTTCAAGAAAAGTCTTTTCGTTTCTTCATACAAGAACTAATATCCGATGTATGCTCTCCCTGAAAGAAAATAAATTTGAACTCGTTGCGGATGAAGAAACAAGAGATTCTTCAAATTCGTTCAAAATGTTTTTACCATACTTGTTTGAACAAGAAATAAAGACATTCTTTCATTCTCAAATCTAGAAAAATATATTGATAAGATTATATTAGATCAAATTTTATACAATCTCGTCCTCCTCAATATATATGAACAAAAGGGCCATTGCAATCGCTGGAAAAACTAAACCTACTAGGGGCACGGAAATAGAATGTGAGTAAGAAGCTGCTGTCGTAAAAAAATCACCTTAAATAATATATATATATATTTTTTTGTAGGAACGAATAGGGAAACTAATTATAACTCTCTCGTGAGAGAGATTTATGAAAAATTATGTTTCTTCAATTCTATTGAAGATTTTGATTAATAATTCTCTGGAAAATTATTCTTGATTCAATGTTTTTTTTATCAAATCCAAATTGAGTTAAATATCTTCCCATTAGAATATTAACACTTAAATAAGATTGTATTAGTGTTATAATCTCTTAGTATACGAAGAGATTATAACACTTAAGTGGTGAAAGAATGGAATAAAAACAACCGATTTGATAAGTAAAAAATCTTTGGATGAGGATTAACTGATGATAGGGGATAAAAACAGCAGTGGATCGAAGAAAAGACAGAACGTAATAATTATCTAGAATAATAATTATCACGTTCTTTACAGGGAGCTGAATCATAACCATAAGATTTTATTTTTTTACCTGGCAAATAAAAGGTTACTACGTAAAACAATCAATTAAATTAAGCCATGATCAAATAAAGATTCAGCTTTAACTGTTAGATATTCTATGGCGTAATGAATGTGGTTTCGATTACTCTTTAGACTGCGAATGCAACGCATGCTTTAGGTCCGGCAATAAATAATGAATGGAATAATATCTCCCAACATACCGAAACTCGCGGTCACCAGTTGATGTAAGAATTACTATAATAAATTTTTCTATGCTTGATGAATATATGGAGCAGGAGGAATCTTAGCCATTTGCGTTGAACTCAAATTTTATTCTTTTCTTATGTACACACTCCCTCACACAACAATTATTAAATTAATGGTATAAATCTTCTAACGTATTTGATAGGGCACCCTTTCACCTACCATGGGGCCCGCCCAAACGACTTCCCATGCCCTTTCAATTTAATCATACTCAACCGAATAACATCGGTTGAACCTTGTTCGTTTTTAATAAAAAGTGATAGAGATTCTTATAAGAATCTCTATCATAGAATCTAATAAAATATCGAGTCATCATGCTTTTGAGATGCCGGGTGCCACGATCAAATTAAGGTTCAATTCTTTCTCTTTCTGTACCACTCATTCCCGGATGATTTGATTATCCACGTTCTTCACGAATAATGATGCGTGCGTCTATTTTGTCTCGAGTCGTTTGAAGCATTTTTGTTCTTACGACTGTCACACACAATCCGTGATCCTCTATTAATAGTCTCAACTTCTATATAGTTTTTGTCTATATTCGTATTTGTATAATCTTATTTTTCATAAATTTTGATAGTTATAGAGTTTATAATTGATTCATTTAATCTGCGCTTATTTTCAAACCAATTTTTTGAAGACTCTCCAACAATAAAAAATATATACATATTCACGCTTTGCAAGTTTTTCTATATCTCCCATTAAAATTAAAAAGGTCGACTATACAAATTCAAAATTATAATATTCTGATCTAATAGAAAAAATATGATTTTGCATTATTAATCCGAGATAGAATGATTCAATACAAAAACGTAATTATTAAATTGGATGCTTGCTTGAATGGTAATCACCCATCTTTTATGATTGATGGTACGATAGAACTCTTTCCCGGTTATCCAATGGAATCCATTCAGATTGGAAAAACAATTTGAATAAGGAAAACTATGATTTTTTGGTTAGAAAAAATTATATGTTCCAATATCGAATATAGAAATAGTATATACATATTCTTTTTCGGTGGGCTAAAAGGGATTTGAACCCTTGACTTCATGGTTCAGAACCATGGGCTCGGATCCACCGAGCTGCAAACCCTATTGAAATGGGGTGGAATCTTGACTGAAAAACTCAGTTTTTTAGTGATTCTCCTAAGATAAGATTCAGTTATTGTTTTTTTATCCTTTAAAGAGGAAGAATATGTTTTTCTATTTTCTTCCTTCACCTTAATCTCTTTCCAAAGATTAGGGTGAAAGAAAAATGAATCAACTAGTGAAACTAACTAAATTACAGTGTGTCAATCGTCTCAAATTCAAACTTGATTTCTTTCCATACTTCGCAAGCAGCAGCTAGTTCAGGACTCCATTTACAAGCTTCGCGAATAACCTCATTACCTTCACGAGCAAGATCACGCCCTTCGTTACGAGCTTGTACACAAGCTTCTAAAGCAACTCGGTTAGCTACTGCACCTGGTGCATTCCCCCAGGGGTGTCCCAAAGTTCCACCACCGAATTGTAATACAGAATCATCTCCAAAGATTTCGGTCAGAGCGGGCATATGCCAAACGTGAATACCCCCTGAAGCTACAGGCAGAACACCAGGCATAGATACCCAATCTTGGGTAAAATAAATACCACGACTTCGGTCTTTTTCAATGTAGTCGTCACGAAGTAGATCAACAAAACCTAAAGTTACTTCACGTTCCCCCTCAAGTTTACCCACCACAGTACCGGAGTGAATGTGATCCCCACCGGACATACGCAATGCTTTAGCTAATACACGGAAGTGAATACCATGGTTTCTCTGTCTGTCAATAACAGCGTGCATTGCACGGTGAATGTGAAGGAGTAGACCATTGTCCCGACAATAATGGGCTAAACTAGTATTTGCAGTAAAACCTCCTGTCAAATAGTCATGCATGACAATAGGCGCTCCCAATTCTCTAGCAAATACCGCCCTTTTTATCATTTCCTCACATGTACCTGCGGTAGCATTCAGGTAATGACCCTTAATCTCACCCGTTTCCGCTTGAGATTTATTAATAGCTTCTGCTACGAATAAGAAACGGTCTCTCCAACGCATAAACGGTTGAGAATTTACGTTTTCATCATCTTTAGTAAAATCAAGTCCACCACGAAGACATTCATAAACTGCTCTACCGTAGTTTTTAGCGGATAAACCTAATTTCGGTTTAATAGTACATCCCAACAAAGGACGACCATATTTGTTCAATTTATCTCTTTCAACTTGGATACCGTGAGGTGGACCTTGGAAGGTTTTGGAATATGCAGGAGGAATTCGCAAATCTTCCAAACGTAGAGCTCGTAAGGCTTTAAATCCAAATACATTACCTACAATGGAAGTGAACATGTTAGTAACAGAACCTTCCTCGAACAGATCCAAAGGATAAGCTACATAGGCAATATATTGATTTTCTTCTCCAGCAACGGGTTCGATGTCATAGCATCGACCTTTGTAACGATCAAGGCTAGTAAGTCCATCGGTCCAGACAGTGGTCCATGTACCGGTGGAAGATTCAGCAGCTACTGCGGCTCCTGCTTCCTCAGGCGGTACTCCGGGTTGGGGAGTCATTCGGAATGCTGCCAGAATATCGGTGTCTTTGGTCTTATAATCAGGAGTATAATAAGTTAATCTGTAATCTTTAACGCCAGCTTTGAATCCAACACTCGCTTTAGTCTCCGTTTGTGGTGACGTGGGTCCCTCCCTACAATTCAATTGATAACTCTTGCAAGGATAAGGTCTGCTCGACAAATGCTCAAAATTTTTGCAAGACAATGAATAGAATATCCGTCCTACTATACTTGCCTATCTTCGGGCGGAGATACTTCCCCGATGGTGAAACACTACCATTGTATATTGTTCTTGATATGTGATGCAACCTAGTCGCTTTAATTTTAGTGAGATCTTAGTAAGTTTTTTTTATCATTTGAAAATTGAATACTTTAATTTCTTTCTATTCTCATCAACCAACCAGTTTAACACTTAAGAGGTTCTGGGTCAATCTGGGTAAGACTCAGGAAGAAACTTGAACAGAATCTGCACCTCCTATATCAAAAGTATTTTCTTCCAGGTTATGAATAATAAATTAATTGGGCATTATCTTCTGTTTCCGGGGGTATATCGTTGGTGTAAGTGGTGCAGAAAGGAGCTGCTCCTCCTTTCATCCTCTCTCCTCAAAAAGTAATTGATATCTACGCAAATATTTGTTTGGAAACAAACGTTTCAGCTTTGTTCGAAAAAAAAAATAAAAAAAGCTAATTAGTCTTTATGATCGAAATTCCCATTCTACATAGAATTCCGTGAAAGTCCTTCATTTTCACCTAAGAATAGAAAGAACTCTCTTACACTTATTGGGAGTATGAGCTAGAATAGAAATTGACTAATTTATATTGAATGTGAATAGGTAAGGCGAGATGTAAGTGTAACTTTATTCATTCATTATTAACCGATCGATTTGATACCAAGGATCTTTATCAGTAAAATCAGCAAACAAATTTAATACTATTGGAATCTCATGAAAAAAAATCCTCTTGCTTTTTGGGTTTCCGCACTTGTTGACAGGAATGTAGGACACATTACTCAGATTATTGGTCCAGTCTTAGATGTGGTTTTTCCTCCAGGTAATATGCCCAATATTTATAACCCTTCAATAGTCAAAGGCCAAAATCCGGCTGGTCAAGAGATTAGTGTTACTTGTGAAGTACAACAATTATTGGGAAATAATAAGGTTAGAACTATAGCTATGAGTGCTACGGATGGTCTAACTAGAGGAATGGAAGTTATTGACACAGGAGCCCCTCTAAGTGTGCCGGTTGGTGAAGCTACTCTTGGACGAATCTTTAATGTTCTTGGAGAACCCGTTGATAATTCAGGTTCCGTAGATGCTAGCACAAAATTTCCTATTCATAGACCTGCTCCAGCCTTTACACAGTTAGATACTAAATTATCAATTTTTGAAACAGGAATTAAAGTAGTAGATCTTTTAGCTCCTTACCGTCGTGGAGGAAAAATTGGATTATTTGGAGGAGCTGGGGTGGGAAAAACAGTACTAATCATGGAACTGATCAACAACATTGCTAAGGCTCATGGAGGTGTATCCGTATTTGCTGGAGTGGGAGAACGTACCCGTGAAGGGAATGACCTCTACATGGAAATGAAAGAATCAAAGGTGATTAATGAACAAAACATTTCAGAGTCAAAAGTAGCCTTAGTCTATGGTCAGATGAATGAATCACCAGGAGCTCGTATGAGAGTTGGTTTAACTGCTCTAACCATGGCCGAATATTTTCGAGATGTTAATAAGCAAGACGTACTTCTATTCATTGACAATATCTTTCGTTTCGTTCAAGCAGGATCTGAGGTTTCTGCTTTATTAGGTAGAATGCCTTCTGCTGTGGGCTACCAACCAACCCTCAGCACAGAAATGGGTTCTTTGCAAGAAAGAATTACTTCCACAAAGGAGGGATCTATAACCTCCATCCAGGCAGTTTATGTACCTGCGGACGATTTGACTGACCCTGCCCCTGCTACAACATTTGCACACCTAGATGCTACTACTGTACTATCGAGAGGATTAGCTGCCAAAGGTATTTATCCGGCTGTAGATCCTTTAGATTCAACTTCTACTATGCTTCAACCTTGGATTGTGGGCGAACGACATTACGAAACTGCGCAGGGAGTTAAGCAAACTTTACAACGTTATAAAGAACTTCAAGACATTATAGCTATTCTTGGACTCGATGAATTATCGGAGGAGGATCGTTTAACTGTAGCAAGAGCACGAAAGATCGAACGTTTCTTATCACAACCTTTTTTTGTAGCAGAGGTCTTTACCGGTTCTCCGGGAAAATATGTTACTCTCGTAGAAACGATCAAAGGGTTCCAAATGATCCTTTCCGGAGAATTGGATGGTCTCCCCGAACAAGCTTTTTATTTGGTAGGTAATATTGATGAAGCTACCGCGAAGGCTGCAACCTTACAAGCATTTGGAGAGTAAAGAAAATGACCCTAAATCTTCGTGTAATGGCTCCTAATCGAACTGTCCGGAATTCAGAAGTTCAAGAGATCATTCTATCTACCAATAGTGGTCAAATTGGCGTATTACCTAATCACGCTCCACTTCTTACAGCTTTGGATATAGGAATTATGAAAGTACGTCTCAATGGGCAATGGTCTACTATGGCGTTAATGGGTGGGTTTGCTATGATGGACGATAATCAAATAACTATATTGGTAAATGAGGCGGAAGAAGCTACAGAGATCGATCCTGAAGAGGCTCGAGAGGCTTTCCAAAAAGCTCAGACTGACCTGGCTCAGGTTGAAGGTAGAAAACAAACAATTGAGGCTAATTTGGCGTCCAAAAGAGCTAAAGCACGGTTAGAAGCTATCAATACTACTTTTTCTTCTGCTTCTAATTAAACTACTCTTTAGTAAGTTTAAACTATTTTTTAGTAAGTAACGGAGAGAAATGGATTTCCAAAAACCTTTCTCTTTCTACTAAAAAAAATTACTTTTTTACTAAGAGATTGATTATTAAAACTTATTAGGTGCTATTGATCCTTCAATAGAATCTAATAAGTTTTACCTACTATTGGATTTGAACCAATGACTCTCGCCGTATGAAAGCGATACTCTAACCGCTGAGTTAAGTAGGTCATCTTCATTGTAACCACTGTTGCACTTATAAGCAACAACACGGTTTTGGCAATAATCCAATAAGATTTGTTAAAGCATTTTATATGATGCAATATCCACCTTGACAGAAGTTAATAGATAAAGTTATTATCTGAATGGAAGAAAAGGGCTATAGCTCAGCGGTAGAGCGCCTCGTTTACACGTGCGCCAATGCCTCTCAAAAAATGTTTATCGATTCATTCGATTCACATAAGAGATCTTATGTGAAATATCTATGTCTTACTCTATCGATCCAGGAGAACAGTAGCATGACAAAAAATTGGGATTGAAGTTTATCACTTAGATTCACAATTTAGTTAATGTTGATATGGTAAAATCCTATTTTATTCAATGCTAAGCATGATGGGGACAATACGAGGACCCCAAGATATTCTATTTTCGTTCTATGAACTTAAAGGTGTATAGAGTCTCATACTCTTTCCTCGAACAATAGAAACTCTTTTTGAGTAAATCAAAGCCATGCTGGGAAATCAGGCAGACCTACGTCAACATGATAAACTTTTTGAAAGACTTTGGGATTGCTTTGGTAATTTTATTTAAGCACACGGAGCCATCCCGTTATCTCTTTGGAAGAAGAAAGGATGGCAGACCAACTAATCCCTTCCTTGGTTGATGGAAGAGCCCAATGCGAGAAAGATGCATGTTGGGTTCCTAAAGCAGTTCAAAGCATATTCTCTAGGAAGAAAAAGATTGAGCTGTTTCACCGAGAATGTCTACGGTTCGAATCCGTATAGCCCTACACCCTCTCTCCACTAGGTTCGGTATGGTACCTATAACCCATTTTGTAAATGGTAATTCTTCCCGATCTCCGTAATATACCCAATTATTTCACAGTTATAGAAATTTATATAAATTTAAATTAATAGGAATTTATAGTTGGGGAGAAGGAAAGGAGAGAATCATTAGAAATACCGAAGCAGTTTTTTATTATCCATCGAATTTGATCCGAGGTATTTTTTTTATCTCGGGTAATGAATAATAGGATAATAAGACTCTCTTTGTTCTGAAAGACCTAAATCGATTTGGTTTTTCGGTAAGGAATATTAGATTATTTCTCAATGACCTTTACAGTATAAATCATAGTCATTTTCGAATGGTTGTGGCCGAGTTGCGTGGTTAACCAATAAAATAAGGTATGTATATGAATATCTTTCAACCTTTTTCTATTCTTCCCCAATGTTAAAACCTCATGATGAATATAACGTGTCGAGGAAGCAGCTTAACAGGTACGTATAGGGAAATGTCCTGCCGACATCACTGATCCCGTCGTTCATTCCATTCAGCGCCAAAAGCTCTTGGAAAGGCAAATTCGCGCAATACCGGATCGTTACCATACAAAAAAGTCGCCTCTTCATTTATCTGATTAATTGTTCGGTATGATAAGTTGCGAAACAATTACACTTGCACAGGGCGCCGTCAAGAATATCACAAAGATACACATAGGTCGGGTAAACTATTGAAGTAACTGAAAATTAAATAAATAGATTGATCGATAGAATTTTCGTATTCTATATGCTGCATGGTCTCACTCAATTAATGATCAATAAAATTTAAACAATGGGATATATAATATATATATATGTATAGTGAATACTCCGTTTATTCATTCTTTCTTTGATAGGGATTCAATCGATAGAATCGACAATCCCATATAGTTCTATTTCACGGGAGTGTGTTCATGTTCTCAATCCCGAAATACAATTTTTTCTTGATATTTTTACCAATAGCTAGCCTGATTCCCCTGGTAGCTTTTCCAATTTCCGGTGCTTTAGCACCTGTTAGTAAAGGACCAGAAAAGTTTATTAGTTACGAATCAGGTATAGAACCTATGGGAGATGCTCGGATCCAATTTCAGATTCGTTATTATATGTTTGCTCCAGTTCCTGTTACTCCCGATGTTGAAACAGTTTTCCCTTATCCATGGGCTATGAGTTTTCGCGAATTGGGTATACCTGCTTTCATCGAAGCTTTCATTCCTGTTATTATTCCAATCGTTGGTTCGGTTTATGCACGGCGGAGAGGAGCATCGGAATGGTCTTAACCTACAAATATTTTAGCTGTAAAAATAAAATTGATAATTTTATAAAGCCAGTGATAAATTCAATAGATTCATCTTTACTTGATCGGACAACTCCAAATTCGATTGTCTTAACTACTTTTAATGATCTTCCGAATCGGGCTAGGCTTTCCAGTTTATGGCCACTTCCCTATGGTACCAGTTGTTGCTTTATTGAATTCGCCCCGTTAATTGGTTCACGTTTTGATTCCGATCGCTATGGTCTGGTGCCAAGATCCAGTCCCAGACAAGCTGACCTCATAATAACGGCTGGCACCGTGACCATGAAAATGGCTCCTTCTTTAGTAAGGTTGTATGAACAAATGCCCGAGCCCAAATATGTAATTGCTATGGGAGCATGTACCATTACGGGAGGTATGTCCAGTACAGATTCTTACAGCACTGTTCGCGGAGTAGATAAATTAATTCCCGTAGATGTTTATTTACCGGGTTGCCCACCAAAACCAGAGGCTATTATAGATGCTATAGTGAAACTTCGTAAAAAAGTAGCTCGGGAAACGCATGAATATGAAACTAAGCTTGAACAGGGAAATAGATTCTTTACTTCAGATCATCAGTTTGAATTTATATCCAATATTCGTACTGGGGGATATAATCAACGGTTACTTAGTCAGTTTCCCGAAACTCAATTGGACCCTTTTTCAGAAATACCTCCCGAAACAACTGAAATACAAGAGTTAAGTATCTTTCCAAGGATTAATGAATAAGAGAGGGATCTGATACGAAAGAAAGAACGAGCCATCAAAAATTTTATTCTAATTAATACGTTGGATTTTTCTACAAATACTTCTACAGATAATGAAATGTAGGGCCGATTATCAGCTTGGCTAACCAAACATAGGTTAGCTCATAGATCCTTGGGTTTCGATTACCAAGGCATAGAGACTTCACAAATTAAATCCGAGGATTGGCCTTCTGTAGCTGTCGCTCCATACGTTTATGGTTCCAATTATCCTCGTTCTCAATGCGCTTATGATGTGGCTCCAGGGGGGCTATTGGCTAGTGTATATCATCCAACGAGAGTACAAGATGATGCAGATCAACCCGAAGAATTATGTATAAAAGTTTCTATTTCGAGAGAAGACCCTAGAATTCCCTCTGTCTTCTGGATCCGGAAAAGTGCCGATTTCCAGGAACGGGAATCGTATGATATGCTGGGAATTATTCATGAAAGCCATCCACGTCTTGAACGTATATTGATGCCTGATACCCGGATTGGTTGGCCTTTACGCAAGGATCATATTGTGCCTGATTTTTACGAGCCACAGGATTCTTTTCAGATAGAAATAATAAAGATTTTTGCGATGACTTGACTATTCTTTCGATTAATAATATCTTATTGTTTCTCAAATAGGATTATTTGAAGATCAGGAGGTTCTTGCTAGTAGCACGGCATGGTCCCATCCACTTGCAACAACAAAGACCTCCCTTCTTATATAATATAAAAAGGATCTTGATTCATTTATGCATGATCAAAGATCACGCATTCTATGCAAAAATAATATTTGACATATATTCATTCCGAAAAAAGATTCCATTTATTCAATAAAAACCTTATTTTTCCAATCGATCCTTGCGTAAAGGCGTTGATATGGGATAGAGACACACGCTGGGACTAGGAAGGAACGAAACATACGTACCGATGGATCCTTTCCCCATAAAAAAATGATCATACTTTCAAGGTAGTGAAATTATTACTATTTATAGTATGCATGCCAGGAACCAGATTTGAACTGGTGACACGAGGATTTTCAGTCCTCTGCTCTACCGACTGAGCTATCCCGGCTCCACCTTTCTCCACCCTTCCGTCTGAAAGCTCATTTGTAACCAAGTGAATGAATCTTAAATCCCAACCTTAATCGGTTGGGGATTTTTATGCTCAACCCCCCCCCCAAAAAAAAAATCTTATCTATTATAGGGTGGGCGGGAATTATAGTATAGATAGAAAAAGCAACTGATAAACAAATCTTTAATGGTTCGGTATAAGTTACTCTTCATCTACTCTCCATTATATTATTACATAAAATGTAATTTAATTGCAATCTTTTATTACACAAAATATAATTTAATCGCAAAAAGTCTTTTTAAGTTTGTTTTTTAAATAAAAGGGGTTTGCCGGTTGGTTCTCGGTCGCCTCCTTATCCCATTACGAATCCCATTATGAAACGAAAAATATGATACTGTTCAACTTTATTTGTTGGCTATTCCCTACTATAGCTATGGGAATTCTTTCCACCGAAAGTATCAAATCCCAATATTGAATTGGATATTTAATTTGGAATAAATCAAACTTTCTCTGAGGATAGAGGGACTTGAACCCTCACGGCCTATAAAGCCAACGGATTTTCTTCTTACTACAATTCACATTGTTGCTGAGATTAGCATGTAAAATTGGACTCTATCTTTAACCTCGTCCAATCATCCACCATTAAGATTGATCCGTTAGATATTAGATAAAAAATATCTTTTAGAAAAATAAATATATTGAATGACGAATGAATGACCCTCGAATTTTAAATCAACTTAAGCATCTTATTATTGATCAGACAATAACATGATCTGAGTATGATCTATGATAGTATCTTTCACTTCTTCCTCTTCAAGAATAGATGAAACATTATATTATATAATCCATATCTATATGATTTATTTTATAGATACGGTATTGAGGATCACTCGTTGGGATAGCTTCCATCGAGTCTCTGCACCTATCCCGTTCGTTCATGAAACGAAACAACGGAATTTGGCTCAGGATTGCCTATTGTTTCCACCGAGGTTTCCCTGAATCTGAAAGCTATCACTTAGTAAGTTCCTATACTAAGGCTCAATCCAATCAAGTCCGCAGCGTCTACCAATTCCGCCATACCCTCCTACGTTCCGAAAGAATAAGAATGAAGCATATTATATTCCATGTTTTATTTCTGTAGTTTCACCAAAACTTATTTATTGAACTATAAATAAAAGTATATCTTTCTATGTTTAATATTATTTACCGTGACCAGAGATAATTATAGCCTTTTTCCAGTTTTCATGCAATGTTCGTTCCTACCTGAATTGAAAAAATAAAGATTTTTTTTATCAATATCAATTCATATTTTATCATTGTCACAATTCTTTAAATTCAGTTATGCTTAAATACAATCTGTGTTATTGAATTTGAATACAACCTATATCATTCGTTGAATTATGGAGGTTAAATAGCTATTTATTATGGATATTATTTAAAAGTGTTTGTTCCTTACATAACATAGCGTAATTCTTTTCTTTTTAATAAAGCCTGCTTAGCCCAGAGGTTAGAGTACCGCACTTGTAAGTAATATGATGGTCATCGGTTCGACTCCGATAGCTGGCTCTTCCTTTGTCATTTCTCCCTGTCTCTCTCATTATTCTAATTATTCGGAAAAATAAAAGAATGGGGATGATTATTCATTTCTTTCCATTTGTTTGTTTATTGAATCTCTGTTAAGATATTCTCTAGATATGATAGAGATCAATAATTGGATATGAAAATAATAATAATAATTAGGGAATCGAGGAGGAACAAATTGGAATAATATCTAATGAAAAGATTTGATTCTTTCCGGGAAAAAAAAAAAATAAAGATTTCTTCAGATTAAACATTTGTTTCATCACCGGATAGTTTATGTATGCTATCCCCCTTTCATCAATTTTTCTTGCAAAACAAGGAGTTCCTACGTCCCGTTACCGAGGACCCCGCGTAAAAATAATACGCCGTCTGGGGAGGTTACCAGGGCCAACTCAGAAAACGTACAAAAAAAAGCCTGATTTTATTAACAGATCTACTTCTAGTAAAAAAGCTTCTAAATATCGTGTTCGTTTGGAGGAGAAACAGAAGTTGCGTTTTCATTACGGATTAACCGAGCGACAATTACTTGAATATGTTCATATTGCTAGGGGAGCCAAGGGCTCAACAGGCCAAGTATCATTACAATCACTCGAAATGCGTTCAGATAATATCATTCTTGGATTGGGTATGGCTCCTACCATTCCCGGAGCAAGACAAATGGTTAACCATAAACATATTATGGTCAATTATTGTACAATAAACATACCAAGTTATCGTTGCAAACCCAAAGATATTATTACTATGAGGAATCGGCCAAAATCTCAAGCTATGATCACAAGAAATAGAGATTCCTCTCGTAAATATAAAAAACCGAATCATTCGACTTTCCATTCATCACAAAATATAGGATTAGTTAATCAGATAATAGATCGTGAATGGATTGATTTGAAAATTAAGGAATTGCTAGTTGTGGAATATCATTCTCGTCAAGCTTAAAAAAATGCTTGATGTTTTTATAGGTTTTTATAGAGAATATTCGGGTTTCCTATGGTAATTCTTCAGATAGAAAAAATTGCTTTATGGGGATTCGGATCTCTTTTTATTGTTCCCATGCCATATGTTTTGTTTGTTCTACCACGAATCAATTACTAATCAAAGTTCCATTATATATTATGGATCGAATTAGAGATATTCCCACATAGTTATTCTATCCAAATAATGATATAAAACACAATTCAAAAAGATTTTTGTATTATTAATGAATAATCTATCTCAAAGAATCGAGGTGTGAATACGGAAAGAGAGGGATTCGAACCCTCGGTAAGCGAAAGCCTACATAGCATTTCCAATGCTACACCTTAAACCACTCGGCCATCTTTCCTTTTTCTATGGTACTTCTCCAGTTTAATCCATATCTTTATAAGATAACAAGATCCTTTTAGTAATTGTTATTATTGGAGTAGAATCAGTTCTATTCTATTTTGTCCCGATTCCCCGGAACAAGATAAAAATGAAAGAATTTAAAATTTCAAGAAACATCTGAAAAGACGAATAACCCCTCCTAAATATCAATGATACATTTCAAAAATTTAACCTCTTCGGAACTTAGATCTCTAAAAAACAAAAGCAGATTCTATTTGATATTATATGTATATGTATGTGTCATTATTAATAATGACACATACATATTATTCTTTTTATTCCTTCCTAGTTTCCCAGCCCGTCTAGGAAAAATAAGGAACATGATTATTCGAGGATCATCACAAATACTGAGAACAATAAAATTGTGATAAAGTTATAGAAAAAAAAGTTTATTTATATTGATGTTGATGATTCTACCTTTCAGTAAGAATTACTTTTGAACTAATGAAATTAAATTTGAATTTTATAATTCTTTGCTTTCTCCGGAAAAGAATATTTTTCTGGTTATTGAATAATCACTCGAGAACCTTTCGTAAGGGGATTGGATTGAGATGCCTTTCTTTACATGCTCACTCCCAATCTCGAGTAAAATAAAAAGATGTTAATGATTTTTCATAATATAATGAAAGATCATTTATGGATCTATCCTCAAAAAATGGTGAAAGATTAACGGAATTATAACTGACTATGCCTAGATCCCAGAGAAACGATAATTTTATTGATAAGACTTTTACAATTGTAGCAGATATTCTGTTGCGGGTAATTCCAACTACTCGAAGGGAAAAAGAAGCATTTACTTATTACAGAGATGGTGTGATTCGATTCTCGATTCCGGGAACAACCTTGAAATCGAATATTGTAACATATGAAACTTACGCTTAGTGAAGGTGAGTTTCAGGAATATAATGAGACAATTCCTTCCACCGTGTATCCTCGGTTGATGCAGCCCTAGATACTTCAATTTCCTATGAATCATGGTATTGAGCAAGGGGTTGAACCCATAAAAAAAAATAGGCTTTGAAAAAGAAAGTAAGTTTTTATTCCATGGACATGCATAGGGGAGAAGCACTACGTGTAGGAATCGACAACACAAAGGCTTCGTTATAGTTCATACAAATTATCAGCTTTCCGAAGCTGATAAAGAATTTGTGGTTGGGACAACGAACTTCCATCTCGTTTGTATTCTGGATACCCATATAACCATCGAAGGTTGCCGAAGTAGCGAACCCCTGGAAAATACGAAGCGTTGAGAACGAAGAAATTGTTAAAGTTTATATTTCTAACAACAGAAATTAATCCTTGCAAGAAGGATGGCTAGAGATAAATTATGGAGACACTAGCCCCTGCCAGTTTATGATGTTGGGTAAGAATCTTTTTGATTCTATAGAGCATTCCCCTTCTTGTACACCATACAGGAGAAGCCGTACGAGGTGAAAATCTCACGTACGGTTTTGAAGCGGGGCTCAGTTTCCTCGAGCAACCGTAACGAATGTCAGCTCAATCTGAAGGAGAATATGCGGAAGCCTTACAAAATTATTACGAAGCCATGCGCCTAGAAATTGATCCTTATGATCGAAGTTACATACTGTATAATATAGGGCTTATTCACACAAGCAATGGAGAACATACGAGGGCTTTAGAATATTATTTCCAAGCATTAGAACGAAATCCATCCTTGCCACAAGCTTTCAATAATATGGCTGTGATCTGTCATTACGTGCGACTATCTATACTACAGAATCTGCTGGTTGAGAACTACCGGGAATGAACAAAAAGGGGTTTCTACATATTCACTATTATTAAGTAATAGTTTTTATTAGCTGTAGAAAGGAAATTCTCATGGGAGCCCGGACATGGGGAAATGAATGAAGCCTATACTATATGCTCTACGGATAAGATGATTCAATTGATAAAGAAAGCGCCGTAAAGATCAATTATCGGAAGCTTGGGCTGATACGACAGAATCTGCTTACTTACAAAAAAGTATAGTATAAAATCAACTTGTGTAATAGAGCTGATTTAATGAGCGAGCAGCGGTGTAGCATCGAATCCTAAGGAAAAAAAAACACTTTTCAATAAATTGAAATTTTCGATCGAGTATTTTTTCAAAAAAGAATCTCTTGGAGTAAGATAGTTACCATTCGAAAAAAATTACATCTCTAAAAAAAAAAGAGATGTTTTTTGGATTTAATTCCCGTTCTTGGTAGGAGAAGGGATAAGATTTGGTTTCCCTGTTTGGGGTTCAATCCCAAACATACTTCACCAACTATTCCGGCTTTTTGAGTACATGAATCCATAGCATAGTTTGCAAATAAATTTTCTTTGATTTATTTCATCATTTCTGTATGTACGTAAAAAGGAAACTGAATAATATTTGATGGAGCCGTATGAGGTAGGAAACCCTCAAGTACGGTTCTAAGGGAGGGAACCTTTTTGAAGTTGACTGACCTATCCCGACCGAGGAGAGCAAGCCATTCAGCAAGGGGATTTTGAGACTTCCGAAGCTTGGTTCGACAAAGCTGCTGATTACTGGGAACAAGCTATATCACTTGCTCCAAGCAATTACATTGAAGCACAGAATTGGTTGAAAATTGCAGGACGTCTTAAAGATTCATAACATACATTTATAATTGATCCTTCCATATTCTCGGCTTTTTATATTATATTATATGGGATTTGAAGGAACGATATAATTGTATCCCATCTAGTAGTCGGATTAGATTCTTCTTTTTTTTTTATTATCCCCCCTCCCTTTACAGTCTCTTCCTTTAAAATTCTTTCGTTGTAGGAATAAATTAAGCATTCATAGAAAAAGTAAGATTATCTATGTATGTTTAATAGGTTCCTATTCGGAGGAATGAGAAGAAATCTAACAAAAGATAGAAACGTTTTCAACCATTTCATTTATGGATAACCAACCACATTATTGTGGAATAATTAAGTATAACCAATCATTATCGGATGATATATTATGTATACATAATAGAATTATGTCTTTTCCGTATCATATTACGATATATTCATATCTTTGTTTGCTTTACGAGATACAAGCTAGGCTGTATACATTGTATATGCATATACAATGTAGGCTGGGTAAAGACTTATTAAAACTGATCTTATATAATGATATAGTTATTGTAATAATACAATTGTGAGCTAAGGAAGAACTCAATCAAATAGTGGTCCATTAAGCACCTTCGAGGTGTGTCATAATAAAATTGAATACCTGCCCTAGGTAGCTTCTGTATCATAGTCGCCCCAGTTATAAACCGGTAAAGGAAAAAAGTTTGGAGAATCTATAGCTTTCAGAAGTTCACCAATTACTCTTGGCAGGTTTCCCCCGTGTCCTATCCGGAAAGAGGAGAACTTCGATGACTATCCGTTCACCGGAACCAGAAGTCAAAATTACGGTAGAAAGGGATCCTATAAAAACCTCTTTTGAGAAATGGGCTAAACCTGGGCATTTCTTAAAGACTCTGTCTAAGGGCCCTAATACTACCACTTGGATTTGGAACCTACATGCCGATGCTCATGATTTTGACAGTCATACCAATGATTTGGAAGATATTTCTCGCAAAGTCTTTAGTGCTCACTTTGGGCAATTAGCCATCATTCTCGTTTGGCTAAGCGGTATGTACTTCCATGGGGCTCGTTTCTCCAATTATGAAGCGTGGCTTAGTGATCCTACTCACATTAAACCTAGTGCTCAGGTTGTTTGGCCAATAGTGGGTCAGGAGATTCTAAATGGAGATGTAGGTGGAGGTTTCCGGGGAATACAAATAACCTCTGGCTTTTTCCAAATTTGGCGAGCCTCTGGGATAACTAGTGAATTACAACTGTACTCTACTGCAATAGGTGGATTGGTTCTCGCAGCGTTAATGCTCTTTGCTGGTTGGTTTCACTACCACAAAGCTGCTCCCAAATTGACCTGGTTCAAAGATGTAGAATCTATGTTGAATCATCATCTGGCAGGACTCTTAGGATTAGGTTCTCTATCCTGGGCAGGACACCAAGTACACGTCTCTCTACCTATTAACCAACTTTTAGACGCTGGAGTAGATGCTAAAGAAATCCCTCTTCCTCATGAATTCATTCTAAATCGTGATCTTTTAGCTCAACTTTATCCAAGTTTCGCTAAAGGGCTAACCCCATTCTTTACCCTAAATTGGTCAGAATATTCGGATTTTTTAACTTTTCGTGGAGGACTAAATCCAATAACGGGGGGGTTGTGGTTGACCGATACTGCCCATCATCATTTAGCTATTGCAGTTGTTTTTCTTATAGCCGGTCATATGTATAGAACTAATTGGGCCATTGGTCATAGCCTGGAGCAGATTCTAGAAGCTCATAAAGGTCCATTTACGGGTGAAGGACATAAGGGCCTTTATGATATTCTAACCACCTCATGGCATGCTCAATTGGCTCTCAACCTAGCTATGCTAGGTTCTTTAACAATTGTGGTAGCTCATCACATGTATTCCATGCCTCCTTATCCATACCTGGCTACTGACTATGGTACTCAACTTTCTTTGTTCACACATCACATGTGGATTGGTGGATTTCTCATAGTTGGAGCTGCTGCACATGCAGCCATCTTCACGGTAAGGGACTACGATCCAACCACTCAATACAACAATTTATTAGATCGTGTTCTTAGACACCGCGATGCAATAGTATCACATCTCAACTGGGCATGTATCTTCCTAGGGTTCCACAGCTTCGGCTTATATATCCATAATGACACCATGAGTGCTTTAGGACGTCCCCAAGACATGTTCTCAGATACTGCTATACAATTACAACCTGTATTTGCCCAATGGGTACAAAATACCCATGCTATAGCACCTAGTTTAACGGCTCCCAATTCAGCAGCAAGCACCAGCTTAACCTGGGGAGGTGGTGACTTAGTAGCAGTGGGTGGCAAGGTGGCTTTGTTACCAATTCCGTTAGGAACCGCAGACTTTTTGGTACATCACATTCATGCATTTACTATCCATGTAACTGTATTGATCCTACTTAAAGGTGTTTTATTTGCTCGCAGTTCTCGTTTAATACCCGATAAAGCTAATCTTGGTTTTCGTTTTCCCTGCGATGGACCCGGAAGGGGAGGAACGTGTCAAGTATCTGCTTGGGATCATGTTTTCCTAGGTTTATTTTGGATGTATAACTCAATCTCAGTGGTAATATTTCACTTTAGCTGGAAAATACAATCTGATGTTTGGGGTAGTATAAGTGACCAAGGTGTAGTGACTCATATTACAGGAGGAAACTTTGCACAAAGTTCAATTACCATTAATGGATGGCTTCGCGACTTTTTATGGGCACAGGCCTCTCAAGTAATCCAATCCTATGGTTCCTCGTCATCTGCATATGGTCTTCTATTCTTGGGTGCTCACTTTGTCTGGGCTTTCAGTCTAATGTTCTTATTTAGTGGTCGTGGATACTGGCAAGAACTCATCGAATCTATCGTTTGGGCTCACAACAAATTAAAAGTTGCTCCTGCTATCCAGCCTAGAGCCTTAAGTATTGTACAAGGCCGTGCTGTGGGGGTAGCTCATTACCTCCTGGGTGGAATTGCCACGACATGGGCATTCTTCCTAGCAAGAATCATTGCAGTAGGATAATGGCTAGGAGGATCCGAAAAGCATTACGGCATCAAGATTTCCGAAATTTAGCCGGGGCCTATCCCAAGACCCAACTACTCGTCGTATTTGGTTCGGTATTGCTACCGCACATGACTTCGAGAGCCATGATGATATTACTGAAGAGCGTCTTTACCAAAAAATTTTTGCTTCTCACTTTGGTCAGTTAGCAATAATCTTCTTGTGGACCTCCGGTAATTTATTCCATGTAGCTTGGCAAGGTAATTTCGAAGCATGGGTACAAGATCCTTTACATACAAGACCTATTGCTCATACAATCTGGGACCCCCATTTCGGTCAACCAGCTGTAGAAGCGTTTACTCGAGGAGGGGCTCCAGGCTCAGTCAATATTGCTTATTCCGGCGTTTATCAATGGTGGTACACGATTGGCTTGCGTACTAATCAGGATCTTTATACTGGAGCTCCCTTTTTGCTAATTCTCTCTGCTCTTTCTTTGATAGCGGGTTGGTTGCATTTACAACCTAAATGGAAACCAAGTGTCTCGTGGTTCAAAAACGCTGAATCTCGTCTCAATCATCATTTGTCAGGACTCTTTGGAGTAAGTTCTTTGGCTTGGACGGGGCATCTAGTTCATGTTGCCATTCCCGAATCAAGGGGTGAGCACGTAAGATGGGATAATTTACTGACTGCATTACCGCACCCTCAAGGTTTAGGGCCTCTATTCGTGGGGCAGTGGAGCGTTTATGCTCAAAATGCTGATTCCGGTAGTCATTTATTTGGTACTTCCCAAGGAGCAGGTACTGCTATTCTAACCTTCCTCGGAGGATTTCATCCGCAAACTCAAAGTTTATGGTTGACTGATATTGCTCATCATCATTTAGCTATTGCCCTTGTTTTCCTCGTAGCTGGTCATATGTACAGAACTAACTTTGGAGTTGGGCATAGTATAAAGGAGATTCTAGAAGTACATACTCCTCCGAGAGGCCGATTGGGACGCGGACATAAGGGCCTTTACGACACAATCAATAATTCTCTCCACTTTCAATTAGGTCTTGCTTTAGCTTCTCTGGGAGTTATTACTTCTTTAGTGGCTCAACATATGTATTCCTTACCTGCTTATGCATTCATAGCACAAGACTTCACTACTCAAGCTGCATTATATACTCATCATCAGTACATTGCTGGGTTTATTATGACGGGTGCGTTTGCTCATGGAGCCATATTCTTTATTAGGGATTACAATCCGGAACAGAATAAGGGTAATGTATTGGCGAGAATGTTGGAACATAAAGAAGCTATCATATCTCATCTAAGTTGGGCTAGTTTATTCCTGGGTTTTCATACCTTGGGACTCTATGTCCATAACGATGTTATGCTCGCTTTTGGTACTCCGGAGAAACAAATCTTGATTGAACCCGTATTCGCTCAATGGATCCAATCCACTCATGGCAAAGCTTTATATGGTTTTGATGTACTCCTATCCTCGGCAAATAGTCCAGCGTTTAATGCTGGTCAAAGCATCTGGTTACCCGGTTGGTTGGATGCTATTAATAATAATAGTAACTCGCTATTTCTAACCATAGGTCCCGGAGATTTTTTGGTTCATCATGCCATTGCTTTGGGTTTACACACAACCACGTTGATCCTAGTAAAAGGTGCTTTAGATGCACGTGGCTCCAAGCTAATGCCAGACAAAAAAGAATTTGGTTATAGTTTTCCATGCGATGGTCCGGGACGAGGTGGTACTTGTGATATTTCAGCTTGGGATGCTTTTTATTTGGCAGTCTTTTGGATGTTAAATACTATTGGATGGGTTACGTTCTATTGGCATTGGAAACATATTACCTTATGGCAGGGAAATGTAGCTCAATTCAACGAATCTTCTACTTATTTAATGGGATGGTTAAGAGATTACTTGTGGTTAAATTCCTCGCAACTTATTAATGGATACAATCCATTTGGTATGAACAGTTTATCCGTTTGGGCATGGATGTTCCTATTTGGGCATCTTGTTTGGGCTACTGGATTCATGTTTCTTATCTCTTGGCGTGGATACTGGCAGGAACTTATTGAGACTCTAGCATGGGCTCATGAACGTACACCTCTAGCTAATTTGGTACGCTGGAGGGATAAGCCAGTGGCTCTTTCTATTGTTCAAGCAAGATTAGTTGGATTAGCTCATTTTTCTGTGGGTTATATATTTACTTATGCGGCTTTCCTAATTGCTTCTACATCAGGCAAATTTGGCTAGTCATCATCTCTAGTAAGATCAGAATTATTGAATTAAGCCTACCCTTGGATCGGGACTGACTAGACTAATGGTAGGCCTAATTCCATTCCACTGAATGAAATAGTTAGGAGTGAAAGAAGAAGTAGAGAAAGAGATGAATCCTCTTTCATTCCAAAATTTGACATAAAAATGTTATTTATTATTAATTGAATCACTATGGCAAGAAAGAGTCTTATCCAGAGGGAGGAAAAGAAGCAAAAGTTGGAACAAAAATACCATTCTATTCGTCAATCTTTAAAAGAGAGGATAAGTAAGGTTTTCTCATTAGATGAAAAATGGGAAATTCATAGAGAATTACAATCCTTACCACGTAATAGTACACCTACACGTCTTCATCGTCGTTGTTTCCTGACTGGAAGACCTAGAGCTAATTATCGAGACTTTGGTTTATCTAGGCACGTGCTTCGTGAGATGGCTCATGCATGTTTGTTGCCCGGAGTAACAAAATCTAGTTGGTAAAGAAAGAATAAAAAATTCGGAAATATTGGAAAAGAAAAGATTGGATATGAATGCAATTGAGAATAATTCCTAAAGGGCAAATTCTTGATGTTCAAATATTATATTACTTGTCCAGTGAAGCATATTTATATATTAATTAATAATAATATATATATAAATTGCGCGGGGTAGAGCAGCCTGGTAGCTCGCAAGGCTCATAACCTTGAGGTCACGGGTTCAAATCCCGTCTCCGCCAAAGTTTTTAGCCTTTTCCAGTTTATGTATGAATCTCTATACCTTTATTTTATTCAAGAATTAAAAAAAAAAAGAATCTAAGATTATTTTGATTCTATATTCCACTTATATCCTTTTGGGGGAATGGGCGGGTAGCGGGAATCGAACCCGCATATTCTCCTTGGCAAGGAGGAATTTTACCATTAAACCATACCCGCAACTGCTTTTCTCTCATTCTCCACTATATTAGTAGATTCACTTGTATATAGTCAATTATTGATTAATAATACAAATTTAAACTACTTATTCTTTTATTGAAAGACGAATTGGTAATGGAACCCAACCCTCCCCTGGGAAACACTTTAGATTTTGTGCCTCAGTGTTTTAATTCAACCAAGGGAGGGGGTGTTGCAACTCAGCCAAAAACTTAGGATATGGAGGAGTTAAGGATACCTACTAAAAAGACTGATCCGATCCGTGGCGAAGCACCCGAAAATACGACATTTTTGTTACTTGACCAACCGTCAGGAGAGGCAAGCACAACAGGCACACCAATTACTGGGAGAAATGAAATCGCGATTAATGCAAACACAGCCAACTGAAAGGCAATAGTCATGGTTGTGATTTTCCAGGTTCTTAACGAATGAAACGGATTATACCATCTGATCCCTATCTGGCATAGATCTTGAAAACCAAGCCAAATGTATCATATAAACAATTTAATTCGACTATCTATATTGATAATTGAGCCTTATTAACTTCTCCCATCTCCAGATGATACTTTTTGCATCTCTTTCAAAAGAGAGATATTATATGTTATTCACACAATATAAATATTTACTAATGATTATGGTACCGATATTTATTATAGATGCTACCGAAAGAAGTTACAGTTACATAGAATGTATTTTAGGAGAGATGGCCGAGTGGTTTATGGCTCCGGTCTTGAAAACCGGTATAGTTTTAGCGCTATCGAGGGTTCGAATCCCTCTCTCTCCTTCCGTCGAAGGATCATCTCATTCACGAATCTAGTTATCAATATCAATTGATTTGAAAGCTCGGCTATGAATAGCCGAGCTTTTAGCAGGAACCTGCAAAGACGGTATTTATCACTCGTATTCGGGGAAGCTTTTTCTTAGCTGAGCTGTAATTCCAGCTTACTCATTCCTATTCACTCCTCTAGTTAAGGGGTGTCATAAAAAGGACAGGTTCGGAATCACGGTCAATTCCTTTTTCAAATCCGGCTGCAGCTGCACGAGCTCTTCCTGCATGCCATAAATGACCTACAAAGAAAAAGAATCCTAGAACAAAATGGGAGGTAGCTAACCAACTCCGAGGAGAAACATAGTTCACTGCATTAATCTCAGTAGCTACTCCACCTACGGAATTCAAAGAACCTAAAGGAGCATGAGTCATATATTCCGCCGAGCGTCGTTCCTGCCAAGGCTGTATGTCTTTTTCCAACTTATTTAAATCCAAACCATTAGGACCCCTTAGGGGTTCCAACCATGGAGCACGAAGATCCCAGAAGCGCATCGTTTCTCCCCCAAAAATAATCTCTCCAGTGGGGGAACGCATAAGGTATTTACCTAAACCAGTGGGTCCTTGAGCAGAACCTACGTTAGCTCCAAGGCGTTGGTCTCTAACCAGAAAGGTAAAAGCTTGAGCTTGAGAGGCCTCCGGACCAGTAGGACCATAAAATTCGCTAGGATAAGCTGTATTGTTAAACCAAACGAAGCAACAAGCGATAAAACCAAAGACGGAAAGAGCCCCTAAACTATAAGACAAGTAAGCTTCTCCAGACCATACGAAAGCACGACGAGCCCATGCGAAAGGTTTGGTTAGAATATGCCAGATTCCACCGAAAATACAAATGGAACCTAACCAAACATGTCCCCCAATTATATCTTCCAAATTGTCTACACTAATAATCCAACCTTCTCCACCAAAAGGTGATTTGAGTAAATAACCGAATATAACACTTGGACTAAGGGTAAGATTTGTTATTTTCCTTACATCTCCACCACCGGGAGCCCAAGTGTCATATACGCCCCCAAAATACAAGGCTTTAAACGCTAGAAGGAGAGCACCAACACCTAGCAAGATTAGGTGAATACCTAAAATAGTGGTCATTTTGTTCTTATCTTTCCATACATAACCGAAAAATGGAAAGGATTCTTCTAAAGTTTCGGGTCCAATAAGTGCGTGATAAACACCCCCAAAACCTAAAACTGCGGAAGAGATTAAGTGAAGTACTCCGGATACAAAGTATGGGAAGGTATCTACAACTTCTCCGCCAGGACCTACTCCCCATCCCAAAGTAGCCAGATGGGGAAGTAGAATTAAACCTTGTTCATACATAGGCTTTTCCGGTACGAAATGAGCTACTTCAAATAAGTTCATCGCTCCAGCCCAGAACACAATCAATCCGGCATGAGCCACGTGGGCACCAAGTAATTTACCAGATAAGTTTATAAGTCGGGCATTACCGGCCCACCAAGCAAAGCCAGTGGTTTCTTGATCACGACCACCTAAAGCCAAGGTTCCATTAAAGAGCGTTTCCACGGGGTAGAACCTCCTCGGGGAATACAAGGTTTTCATGAGGCTGATCCTGGGCCGCCATCCAAGCACGAATACCCTCGTTCAAAAGAATATTTTTGGTGTAGAAAGTTTCAAACTCAGGATCTTCTGCTGCACGGATCTCCTGAGAGACAAAGTCATATGCCCGCAGATTCAAGGCTAGACCAACTACTCCGATAGCACTCATCCATAAACCAGTTACGGGTACGAATAACATGAAGAAATGTAACCAACGTTTGTTGGAGAAAGCAACACCGAAAATTTGGGACCAGAAACGATTAGCAGTAACCATGGAGTAAGTCTCTTCAGATTGAGTTGGGTTAAAAGCACGAAATGTATTTGCACCATCACCATCTTCGAATAGAGTATTTTCCACAGTAGCACCGTGAATAGCACATAGAAGAGCAGCACCCAATACTCCAGCGACTCCCATCATATGAAATGGGTTTAAAGTCCAATTGTGGAAACCCTGGAAAAAAAGGATAAATCGGAAGATAGCTGCTACACCGAAGCTGGGTGCGAAGAACCAACCAGACTGGCCCAACGGATAGATCAGGAATACAGAAACAAAAACAGCAATCGGACCAGAGAATGCAATTGCGTTGTAGGGACGCAATTGTACAGATCGAGCAAGTTCAAATTGGCGCAACATGAAACCTATTAAACCAAAGGCACCGTGTAGAGCAACGAAGGTCCATAAACCACCCAATTGGCACCAACGAGTAAAGTCTCCCTGTGCTTCAGGACCCCATAATAGCAGCAAAGAGTGTGCTAAACTATCAGCAGGAGTAGAGACTGCGGCAGTCAGAAAGTTACAACCTTCCAAATAAGAACTAGCCAATCCGTGAGTATACCATGAGGTTACAAAGGTTGTACCCGTAAACCATCCACCCAGAGAAAAATAGGCACAGGGAAAAAGCAATAGACCAGACCAACCCACGAATACAAAACGATCTCTCCTTAGCCAGTCGTCCATGTTATCAAATAAACCTTTTTGCTCTTTGGAAAACTTTCCAATGGCTATAGTCATAGTGATTCTCCCATTCAACTATTTCAACCATTTTTGGGCACCTTATCACTATCGAATCATTGAAAGACATCATATTCAATCATCCACGGACGATCCTTTTTCTTTCTTTGCCCCCTCCAAAGAATTCTCTGATCAATTTTGTAAATGTATCATCATAGTCCATTTGTTGGTTCAAAGCATTCAATATAGATAGAATGAATCTTTGTCTGGTCTCGAAACGGACTTAGCAAAGACCTTTTAGAGGGTAGGTAAGCTTTTCTTTTCTCCCTAGTATTTTTTCCCACAAGGATTGATTCCCCTTCCCTTCCTTTTGATGTCCCTTTAACCCAATATTATTGAAATTCTTTGAATACCCTTCTTAGATCCGTTTGAATAATAGAAGTAACATCTCTTATCCTTATTTCATCGGGATGCATATATATCTATTTTATATTCTCCTTCCGTAAAAAATAGGATATATATACATATGTATTTATAAACCAAGAGACTTTTCAACTTATGGGGAGCAAGCAGTAGGAGAAGGAAAGAGGGGAAAGAGGCGGGATTCAATTTTCAAAATTTAAACATTTTAATGTGAATGAAAAATTAAATTCTTTTTCATTTTGAAAAGCCTGATTTGATTTTTTTGATTCCAGACTTATCTTTGATATAAAATTCACATTTACAATTTTGAGTCAATTTTGATATTAGGGTAGCCAACTTATATACAATATAATAAGTCAAGTTTACTATTTTCATAAAATTGATGATCTTTCTCACTTTCCATACCAAACGTTTAAGGATTTATCATTAGTTATGGAGTGGATCGATCGGGATTCGAATTAATTCCCCCACCCTCATAAAATAAAGGGATTTTTTTGATCAAATATTGATCATTCATTATATTATTCATAATTTCCCTTGTTGATCTGATCTAAGGGATTAATTCTCGGGGGGGGCCAAAAAACCCCTAATTACACCATCCCTTACAATTTCATTCCTTTCTTCGGACATACATCGATCGTATATATATGATGGAATGCTCCTAACTCTTGATTAACCTTAACTAATGCCCCATTCATTCTTTCTTTCCTCCCGGTTTGTATCAAAATAGGTAATCCATCATGTTATGAGCTAATAGATATTTCCACGCAATTATCCACGAGAGTCGGACTGGGTGGAGCAATAATACTCCACTCCCGAGTTGCTAAAAAATGGAAACTTATAAGACCACTATATATTATTTTTGTTCGATATAGAGAATTAGAATTATAAATTTTTTGTAATTATTTAAATTATGTTTTTTGATAAAACTTTCTTTCTCATCTGACTATTCCAATTCATTAAGTGTTGTTCATGAGTGGATTCTCATCCAGGATGATATAAAATGGAATAGAATACCTTCTATGGCTATGGATAAAATATGGAAGCCCTTTATCGGATTTGAACCGATGACTTACGCCTTACCATGGCGTTACTCTACCACTGAGTTAAAAGGGCTTCTTTGAGGGAAAGAATTGTATTATTGCAAGAACAAATATAGTTTGATTGAAAAATCAGGAAAATGTCAACTAGTTCATAAAAATATATAGCTTATTTCTGGTCCAATCTTTCCATATGCATAGAAGTGAATAATAAAAATCATATAGGTTATGCAAGTCATTTAGTTAATGCAATCCATGTGGATCATCAAAACCTAGAACCAATAAAATCGACTCTAATTTTATTTTCGTTATTATTTACTTTATTATTAGTATTATAATCATTTATTGGTCATATTATATTTATTTATCCCCTTTCCGTAATGCGGATCCTTCTCAGATTTTCCAATTCCATTGCACATCATATGATTCTTAATTGAATTCTTTAACCTCCTCTCCGGGAAGATGCTATGTATGGGCAATTCAATTAATTATTTCCGTACGGAATGGTCATTTCGACCCTGGAAATAATTAGTCACCTCGAAGTGTTTCAATTAGGATAAATAGATTGTAGGAGATAAAGATGGTGATAAAGTTAGTTCGAAAAGGGGTTACTTTCTTTATTCTCCCGCGGAGGAGGAAAAATAAAGCATATGTTCCCTTTCCCACCCAAAAGTCCAAAATATTATTTCATAAACAAATTATAGTAAAATAAGTTTCTACCATTTGACCTAGTAGTAACTATGGAAATAAACTAGGATATAGTAGGTATTTAATGACAAACATAACATTATGTTCTAGAATGAGATGGGCGAGTAAAAGGCGTATTGATTCTCTAGAGGGAGAATATAATATTATGGAATGAACCACAGTTAATCTTCTATGAGAAAGGTAAGTTCGCCCTGACTTATATATAAAAAAAAATTACCTTTTTTATTTATATTTAACCCCTGCTCCGAACTTGCTTCATACTTGAATATAGAAGGTTTTAAATACAATTTTATTCAAAAACTTCGTAGATTTTTGAATGAGCAAGTTGTTTCGTCCAATCTGATCGAGGAAATAAGACCTAATAAATAAACTATTGATTGTTGATTAAAATCTTGTAATATTCAATAATGAATCCAAATAGATAAGACATTATTCATACAATAAATATAAGTTTCCTCCGATATAGCATAAATAACAAAAAAGTACCTAAATTATCGGAGGTGGGAAACAAAGCTCGGTTTCAAATAATATATATATCACTGGGTGGAATGTGTGAACCTCAGATGTTAGCCCATCCATCTCCCGCAGGTGGAAATGAAACTAATAATTGGAAATATTATTGAAATGAAATGAACCATACTATTGACAGTAAATAATGAATTGAGTAACATAAGGATAAGGATAAGCCCCCATCGTCTAGAGGCCCAGGACATCTCTCTTTCACGGAGGTGACGGGGATTCGAATTCCCCTGGGGGTACTAAAAGTTTTTGGAATCACAAATATCCCGAGAACTTTCCGCACCCGTTTCTATTTCCATCCCGATATAAGGGAGAGGGGTAAAAGCCTTTCTTCCCCCTTCCAACTGACTGGGTCGATGCTCGAGTGGTTAATGGGGACGGACTGTAAATCCGCTGGCAATGCCTACGCTGGTTCAAATCCAGCTCGACCCAATGTCATGTCAACTTATCAATCCATTCATTATTCAATCAATTTATTATATGAAGTTTCTTTCTCTGGTTGATCTGAACATTCAGCATCAATAAAAGATTACTATTTATTCTGCTCCATAATGGGATTACTGCTTCAATAACAAAGATCCCGTTTCGTTTTCGTCTATCGATATGGTCCCATTCGTAGAGAAATGTATCTATTCTAATTCCACCCAGACAGAACAATTACAATAATTGTAAAGAATATATTTGACACATAAGTTTTTGATCGACATAATAACTAAACTGTTTTTAATGGGATTGTAGTTCAATCGGTTAGAGTACCGCCCTGTCAAGACGGAAGTTGCGGGTTCGAGCCCCGTCAATCCCGAATCACCAAATTATTTTGATTCAGAATTCATTTATTAATTAAAAAGGAACTAGGATAGTTTCGCCATTTAGCAAAACCTCACTTACTTAAAGTGGACTCGGACCCCATGCTCTTACGGGATTCTGAATCTCGTGTGTCCACCATCTCACCACTAAAATTCTCTATACCTTATCTAATTTTATAAATATAGACTAAGTCTTCTCTTATTTTTTCAACCAATTACCGGAATTATTTTCATAAACGCAGGCGAACGACGGGGATTGAACCCGCGCGTGGTGGATTCACAATCCACTGCCTTAATCCGCTTGGCTACGTCCGCCCCCCCCCCTTATACTCATTCATTCCATTCGGATATGATAATGACCCTGAAGATGGTTAGGGGGGATTTTCGAGATCCCCCCTTCCCTTTCTAGGGACTCTCTAGAGGCCCGGCCCCTTTAAGTTAAGCAGCAGGGACCCCCGCGGTCTCCCTTTCAATTAACCAGGGTCATTATCTTTCTCCGAGAACCCCCTGTTTGATCCTAACTTTCAATGTTAAGGTTGAAAAGTTATGACTGAGTTACTATCTTTTTATCGATAATAACTAGGAATCTGTAGAGACATTAATTAACCGTTTGCGGAAGGAGCTTCAACAGAAGCTAAATCTAGAGGGAAGTTGTGAGCGTTACGTTCGTGCATAACTTCCATACCAAGGTTGGCACGGTTGATAATGTCAGCCCAGGTATTGATTACACGACCTTGGCTGTCAACTACAGATTGGTTGAAGTTGAAACCATTTAGGTTGAAAGCCATGGTGCTGATGCCCAACGCGGTGAACCAAATACCTACTACAGGCCAAGCAGCCAAGAAGAAGTGTAGAGAACGGGAGTTGTTAAAGCTAGCGTATTGGAAGATCAACCGGCCAAAGTAACCGTGAGCAGCTACGATGTTATAGGTTTCTTCCTCTTGACCAAACTTATAACCTGCATTAGCAGATTCATTCTCCGTGGTTTCTCGGATCAAACTTGAAGTTACTAGAGAACCATGCATAGCACTGAATAAAGAGCCACCGAATACACCAGCTACACCCAACATATGAAATGGATGCATAAGGATGTTGTGTTCAGCTTGGAACACAATCATGAAGTTGAAGGTACCAGAGATTCCCAGAGGCATACCATCGGAGAAGCTTCCCTGACCGATGGGGTAGATTAAAAAAACAGCGGTAGCAGCTGCAACGGGAGCTGAATATGCAACAGCAATCCAGGGACGCATACCCAGACGGAAGCTGAGTTCCCATTCACGACCCATGTAGCAAGCTACACCAAGTAGGAAGTGAAGAACGATTAGTTCGTAGGGACCACCATTGTATAGCCATTCATCAACGGAAGCTGCTTCCCAGATAGGGTAGAAGTGTAAACCGATAGCTGCAGAAGTTGGGATGATGGCACCAGAGATGATATTGTTTCCGTAAAGGAGAGAACCGGAAACGGGCTCACGGATACCGTCAATATCCACTGGAGGAGCTGCGATAAAAGCAATGATGAATACAGAAGTTGCAGTTAGTAGGGTAGGAATCATCAATACACCAAACCATCCAATGTAAAGGCGGTTTTCGGTGCTGGTAATCCAATCGCAGAAGCGACCCCATAGGCTCGCGCTTTCGCGTCTCTCTATAATTGCGGTCATGGTAAAATTTGGCTTGTTGAATAAGAATTATTACCCAAGCACAAATATTCTATTTTGTATGCTTGTTATTCTATATTATACGGAGTTACCCCCTTGTTGTCAACCCCCCGTTTCTTCTTCAGAGATCCAGATTCTTAAATATGTAAAACAGTAAGTAATTAAATGATTGGGGGTGACATAAGTAGCCTATGTTACATAACTTAACTTACTCGCATTAATGACGGCATAACAAATATCATTTCATCTTCATCTCATCAATAGGGAAACATATCCATTATATACTATTTCAAATTTAAAGTGTGAGAGAAAGAAAAAAGTATGAATTGAATCCGATCAATTGGGTTCGGGTTGACCGGGGCCGGGGCTCGAACCCAATTGATCGGATGAAAGTGGGTGAATTACTCTCCTCTGGGTGCCGGGTTTCCGCGTTTGCAATTTTCATTGCACATGGCTCTCTATGCTATGTACCTATCATCTCATCACACTTCAGTTCTTTCACAAGATTATCTTGAGTCTCGGCAATTGAATTGCCCGACGAGCCTCTCGTTAGTAGAATCAGTTTCGGATTCGAGTATATCTCTTTTTTGCAACGAATTTGCTAAAGAATTTATTTGGATAATATCCAAATACCAAATTTTTTTTTTATGATAATGAACCTTGGGGAGAAACGGGGATATTAACTCTGGTTTCTCCGAAAAAGAGGATCTCGGAAACAGTTTTGAACCATGTTTTTTCCACACAACGCGTATTGTACTTTTATGCCTACAAGCCAAAGTTTTCGCACATGAAAATCGAAGTATATATTGTATTTGATAAAACCCCTCTTTATTTGAACATCCACTATAATAATAGCCGATATTTTTCCAAATTTGATCGAATCGGTTGAGAATGTCATCATCTCTTAGAGTAGTCCAAGCTAATTTACCAATTGGGTGTCCCAAAGTATTGCAAAATTTTTCTTTGGCTAATAATCCGATTAGATCGGAAATTGGAGTTATAGCACACAATTCTCTGGTAGGAAGACTGGTAGCAATGGGTAAATCATCCACCATTTCGGCTTGAAATGTGGTGATTTTGGGTCCAATACCTAGGATATAACCCAAAAAAGGAAAACAATCTTTGGATGATTTTTGAATGCGTATCCTGTATGGTTGAAACCAAAAATGAAAACGATATTGCCAAAGTCTTAAGAAAAAATGCTTCCATCTCTGGGCTAAATATTTAGTACCTTTCAAAGCTACCATGTAATTGTTTTCATATCTTGCATAATGAATAGAAGGATTTTTCACGAAAAAATAGATTTTTTCCGGTGGAGTAATCATCCATGGTGGTTTCGCAACATATGATGGCTTTGCAATATGCTCGATCTTTTGAATAGAGTTAGCTTGATCGGGTGAAGCAGAGAACGATTCAAAATGTAAGGTTTTTTTCCAAAGGGAAACTAAAGTAGATTCGGATTCATATATATAGTAATTCCATAAAAATATGGATAACCTATTTGTTTCTCTTGGAGATAAAAAGATGGGTGTATTTGAGATAATTAGATTTTGTTGTTCGTGGAGAATAAATCGTAATAGGTGTAAAAAGGGAGCATCTTAAATCCGTCGACGAAAAATTCGAATAAGTACTTCTGGATGAAGAGAATAGGGTAATTTAGTACCTAAGAAACAATAGGAATACAAAAAATGATCCTCCATGAAAGGAAATATGGAATGAATAGATCGAAAACTATTCCATTCATTCGTTTCCCTTAGCAAGGGTTGAAATTGCATCAATAAATGGATTTGCAGAACTATAGTCAGACCTTCTCGAATTGATCCACAAGAAGAATTGATATAGTAATCGAAAGATTTCTTTTTTTTATCACCCTTCCTTCCAAGATGCTTCCTTGATAAAGATAAAAAAGTATCTGGAAGGTCTTGTTGACGTATTCTACCAATTAGACGCTCTATGATTATGAAACTTAAATGATTGTTGCTTGGGCCTGAATCCTCTTTTCGTTTTAAACTCGATTTTTTTGAAAAACAATTATAAGCAATTGCGTAAATATCATCATGAAGGAGAAGCTTATATAAAAAGCGTTGCTGCCACAAGATATTTTTTTGATTTCTTCGTAGCTTCTTTATTTCAGATAAAACCCAAGCTATGGTTCTCATATGAGTAACTCCTTGGGATGAGAAATGATGCATAGTGCGATCCACGTGAAGATCGGATAGATTTATTTTCATTTATTCAGAGATAAAAAAAGATATCAAATAATTTTTATCTAAAACTTATTTGATTCCTTGTAAAAAAGCATTAATCTTTTCGAAAAATGGATCTCTTTTTGCAAACTGATCGCTTACCTGACCTATAAATCACTTTATTTAGTCAGCACACTGGTTATTCTTTTACACATTTGTATTTATTTGTTTTTTTTCTATTTATCCGAATATTCAAGATTCATTTCTGATAAGAATACCCTTCTTGTAGGAACAATCCCTCTCTCTCATATTGGTTACTAATTTACTCCTAACTTCCAAGATCCCATTAGTAAGGAGAATATGAAATGGGATCTTTGAATAAACGGGAGCTCATTCTTCTGGTTCCACCTATGATTCAAGCCATCTAGTTTTATCCATTAACTTTTCCGCTTGAGCAGTGGATCTTTTTTCACAAAGCAATCCGAATCTTTTCCTTCCATTATGATACTAACAAAGAGATTTTGATCAAATTAAGCTTGATAAAAATTCTGTAATGAAACTACTTTTTTTTTTCCGCTAGGTCGATCAATCGTAGTCTTATAAAACTTTTGGGAGCCAATTATCCTACCGTTGGGTTAGCAACCCTGAGAATAAAAAAATAGAGTATACTGGAAGAATGGATGAAAAGGAATAAATGAATCTTGAGAATATGAATCAGAGTAAGTCAAGTTGAGAGAGAATTTCTTGATGCAGGCTTTCTTTTTTTTTTTTTTAATATTAATTACTTCAGGATTTACGATTTTTATATTTTTTCTTCTTATTCCGTGGAAAGCAAAAGAATCTATAATGATAGGGTTAGTTAGAAGGAAGTTAGTCGACCGGGAATTCAACAGGGGACGGATCGGACCACCTCCTGGAGCGGAGATGGATAAATTATTTTTGTTCTTTCTCCCCCATGGGAAGAAATGACTTGACGGAACGATAAGCTCCCCCCTCCCCCATATCTTCTATCTGGCCTCTCATTATTCCATTTAGCTATTTATCGATATTATTAACTTGATTTTAGATCTATTTTGGTAAAACGAAAAATAGGTTGTATTAAACATAAACGCAATCTTTACCTAACCCATTGTAACGAAGGCTACTCTACTAAATGAACATATAATAGGTTTTGGAAAAATGGGATCAAGCATTGAACTCATAACCATCTCAATTAGCTTTGATTTATTCAAATATCCTTGCTTTAAGGCGGGTGGGTATCCCTTTCTTTTATCCAACAATCTCTGCAGGTTGAGCTTTCCTCTATACGAAGTTTTCCCCTGTACGACTCAATCAATAATGACTTCACTTCAGCAGAATTAAAATGAAGGTAGGCTATCCCTATACATAGGGTATGTTTTTTCCACGTTTGGAATTAGTGTGTTCTCTCTACTCTATTGAGTCGTCTTTAATTTCATCTAAATCTAGTCGTTTAAACAATCAAATAGGATTTTATCGTTCCTAAATCGATCCTCATGATCGTAGGAAGCTCCAATTTACTTTGGCTATTTTTTCGATTGAGGGAGGTGAAATGAAAGTAATTTCAATTTCTTTCATTCACTGTAATCAATCATAACAATTATTAATTATTACATTGCTCGATCAACTTATTGAAAATTAAAAAATTTGAGTTATTTGTTTGATAAGTAAGAATCTATTTACTAATTTAGTAAATTTAATTTTTAAAAAGTTGGACAAAGTTTCAATAGCTTTTTTGCTCTACGTTTTTAGATTATATCTCCTAACTCGTAGGTTATAAAGAAGATTCTACGTTGTTACGCGAGCCTCACTAAAAAAAATATTGTGTTTGGAAACGTATGTTGAGATATTTAATTCGGATAGGGAATGGCAGATGTTCCACGAAACCGATCATGATATTCAATTTGCACGTCGCTTTATACCATATTATTCTAAACGAAGTTTTACCATAATCTTTAAGATTCAGATAAAAGTGTAAATGAATATGTTGTAGGAATAATATTTGGAATAAATGACATGAGTTTTTATTCTATTATATTTTTATGAAATGAAGTTTTTAGTCTTATGTTATACTATAGGTGGATGGGAAGGATAGAGAGAAGGTTCCCAATGTAATGTTTCAAGTACTCAATGATTCCTTAGCTGCATACATTACTTCGACAGTAATGTTTGTAATACCACTCTGTCTTGCAAACTTCTCAGTCTTTCTTTTAATCTTGCCCCTAACAAAGCCAGGAATTTTACTTAATTCCAATTGACTCTCGGAATTCCAAATCAAATCCGTTGTTTCTGCGGATAATGATTTAGTAATAACTTCTTTAGTATCATGACCACCAAAAATATCTAAAAGATGGTCTTCCATGCCCAAAGTATATGAGTTATAAACTAAATCGGCTATTTGATTAGTACCCTCATAACCTAAAAAAGGCCGATATCCCAATGGGAAATTTTGGATATGAACTGGTGGAGAAATAACTCCACAAGGAATATCAAGACGTTTACCAATATGACGTTCCATCTGAGTACCAAATATGGCGGATGGTTCTACACGAGCGATCATATCCCCTACTTCAATATGATCATCTGTAATAAGTACTTCATCACAGAGACTCCAAACTTGTTCGTTAAACCATTCTGCATCGTGTTTGCAATAGGTACCCGTACAACACACACGAATCCCCATCTCTCGAGCAAGTATCTTAGTTATTGAAGCAGCATGAGTTGCGTCACCAAAAACAACTGCCTTTTTTCCTACAAAATTTTGGCAATCGATGGATCTTGAGAACCAAGCGGCTTGAGAAACAAATCTGGTTTGTTGATCAATATAATGTTCATAATCAACTGTTTTATTGGAAAAAGCAGGAGTCCATTTATTAACATGCCATTGTATTTGTCGGATAAACTCAGCCGTATCTATAACTCCCATAGGAGTTGTAGATATGTAAGGCATTCCAAATTCTTTCTCCAAATATATTGCTGTCATTAAGCCAATTTCACGATAAGGAACAAAATTAAACCAAGCCTTTGGTAAATTTTGGAGATCTTCTACAAATCCCCCTTCGGGAATTACTTGATTAATTTCAATACCCAGATCCTGTAATAAACGTTTTAATTCGCGACAATCATGTTGATTGTGGAAGCCCAGCGTAGAAATACCGATAATATTTGCGGAAGGTATATCTGTTATAGATCGATCCATTTTTCCTTGTCTACGAGCCTTACCTAAATAATATCGAACCACTTGTTCCAAAGTTCTATCTGCTGCCTGAAGTTCATTGACTCGATAATGATTCACATCCGCTGGAATTACATCAGAATCAGAAGTAATAGATGCTCTATCCACAAAGTTTTGTAGATCTTCCTGTAAGATACTAGAAGTACAGGTAGGTGTTAATATAATCAAATCAGGACGTTCTTCTTTTTCTTTCTGAATAATATTATCAACAACTTTCTCTTGGGATCCGCGTGTTAATACATGGCGATCTACTATGCTAGCAGTTACGGGAGTAAAATCCCTCTCTCTTTCCAGCATGGAACGCATTACATTAAAGTAGTCATCTCCCAGAGGAGCATGCATAATAGCATGCACATTTTCGAAGGAACTGGCTACTCGAAGAGTTCCGATATGAGCAGGGCCGGCATACAACCAATAGGCTAATTTCATGAAGAAGATTCTTTTTCTATTTTCCCTATTCTACTCCGCAGAGATTCTGCTTGCCATACCTATACTATTGTCGTAAGATGATTCAGAGAATATACTACTACAAATAATAAATAGTATAAAATTGGAATGTTCGTTTCATTCCCTTCCAAGAGGACTCTTTTTTTATTTCATCGGAGAAACCTGGGACGGAAGGATTCGAACCTCCGAGTACCAGGGCCAAAACCCGGTGCCTTACCACTTGGCCACGCCCCATACGAGATATATCCGATGCTATTCAATCCCGATATTAAGGTTGTTGTCAATCTATCTATCTATCTATTCGGACTAAGTCTCAGTCCAAGATTTATTCGTTTCTATGAAATAAAATAGATTGTTAAGTAGAAATAGATTAATTGCGAAAACAAAAAGGGATGGGATAGAATAAAAGAAGGATTCTTGATAAAATTGAACGGAATAGAAAAAATTCTTTTTCTTTCATCTATTTCACTGGGAGGGAGATCGTGCAAATATGGGGCTGGGCCCGGAGGAACCAACCCGTGCGTACGTAGTGGAATGTACTGAAAAACTTTCATCAAGAATTTCTGAGGTTGGTTCCTTTCGTGCCGTGCTGAACCCCTGTAATAATCTTTCTTTTTTTTTTTTTCGGAGAAAAAATGTTAGTTATGTTTGAAACCTATCCAGGAAACACCACTTTTTTAAGTGGCACCGTTTTGGCTAAATCACCCGAAGCTTATGCTATTTTCGATCCGATTGTGGATATAATGCCGATCATACCGTTGTTCCTTTTCCCCCTAGCCTTTGTCCGGCAAGCCTCCGTGAGTTTCCGATAATATATAAATAAATATGTAATATATATATGTATATAAATATATATATTACATATTTATTTTCCCCTTTCTTTCGAATAACTTACCTGTCTTATTCACCCTTTCTAATCGAACTACCAAAATTACCTTAAAATAAAGAAGGTTTTTGGAGAAGGTCGATTGCGGCGATCCCGGGGCTCATTTTAACCGGAGGAACCGAGTCGACGGGGGTTCAAATCCCTCTTTCCTCAATTCATTTTAATCGGCTATGATAATCAATATAAAAAATCATTTTTGTTTCATTAAAATAATTTTTTTTTTATTTTATTTAAATATAAGGTGGTATATATAGTATAGGAATTTATAATTTACTCCATCCTACTCCTAGTAACGCAATGATCCCGGAGATTACGTCATGCTTACTCTCAAGCTGCTCGTTTACACAGTGGTCATTTTTCTTGTTTCTCTTCCCGTTTTCGGATTCCTATCAAATGATCCTGGACGTAATCCCGGACGTAAAGAATAATTACAGAGATTCTATGGATTCATAAGATAAATATTTAGTTAGTAAACGGGGAGAGAGGGATTCGAACCCTCGGTACGAATGATCGTACAACGGATTAGCAATCCGCCGCTTTAGTCCACTCGGCCATCTCCCCGAGCAGGGAAGTATTCTTACTTTAACATGATGCTAGAGCTAAAGTCTATATTCTCCAAAATATATTCTACCGGATATATAGCTACTATAATATAATGGTTACGGGAATGAGTATAAGCATTCTCGACAAAAAACACTTGCATTATTCATTTCATCAAAATTAGTCTATATATTATTCCATCGGCCTGGCCAAAAACTGGCCAGGCTACCCCTTGGACGTAAAAGCAAACGGTTCTTATCGATTATACAATTCATTACCCGGTCTCAAAGCTAAAAAACTTGTTGTTAAAGCACTTACAAGGACTAAGATAATTTGACTGTCCGAGATTGATGTCATCCCTTCATTTTCTCCCCGAATATTCGTAATATGAACCACGCACGGGTTGGTCCAAATTTTCACCCACATCCATGGTTTAAATTTCGTAAATTCAAATAGATGGATAGGCTTTCTATCATTGTACCAATACTAGCTCTTTATGGCTATAGATCCTCCCAATTCAAATTAGATAGATTATATAAATATATACGATAATATATCATTAAAAAGAAATATATATATATTTCTTTTTTATTCATTGATAGAAAAAAAGAAAAAAGAAGAATTCATCGATTCTATGAAATCAAATTGGAAATAGAGAGGTTAAACAGGAATGAATTTGGAAGTTATTGCACAGCTTACTGTTCTGGCTCTGATAGTCGTATCGGGTCCATTAGTAATTGCTCTATTAGCAGCTCGCAAAGGCAATTTGTAATCCCAATATGCCATCTCCGGAAGTGAAAGTAACGGTTTCGAGGTATTGGATCTCCGGGGATGGGGTCTGAAGATAAAGTAATACTGTATTCCATCCATCAATAAGGAAAGGCTTTCTATTTTTACTTATTATTGGACAAATAATAGAATTTTATGCTACTATCAAATCATAGCGGGTATAGTTTAGTGGTAAAAGTGCGATTCGTTCAAACCAAAAGTTATTGGATAGTTGAAGGGTCTTTTATATTAATTGATTGATCAACGTTCCAATTGACAACCCTATTCTTATAAAGGTTCAAATCCTTTCCTATGAATGTCATAGGAAGAGCATCATTCCCATGAAAATAATAATCAATGATTCTACTTTTTCGGATTGAAAAATAGCAAGGCGGAATGATTTTGAAGCTAAATCAATCTTATGAGATTGATTCGTCAAGAATCCATGGATAGAAATCAAAGGTATTCTTTTCATCGCAACTAAATCTTGAATTCTTTTTGTTCGAAAATTCAAGCCGGATAGCTATAAAATGATAATTTTGGTTTGCCAGAGCTATCAGCATTTCCGTTTAAAGCTTGGTGGAAAATATTCCCCTAAAGATTGGAGCCAATAGAAACAAGGAACGAAGTAACTAGAAAAAATTTATCATTTAATTCATCATTCTATTTAATCAATTATTGAGATTTAAAATTTTTTTTAGAAGGATCATCTAAAAAGTATTTATTCATTTAGAATAAAAAACTGACATAGATGTTATGGATGCAACTTCCCCGATACCATCGATTAGATAAAAATTTTATTTATCATCCAATACTCGGTTTTCAATTTAAGAAAAGAATATCTTTTCTTATTTTATACTCCACTCCATAAGGGAGCCGAATGAAGAGAGACTTTCATGTTCGGTTCTGAATTAGAGGCATTAATTGATCCAAAATTAATGTCGACTATAACCCTTAGCCTTCCAAGCTAATGATGCGGGTTCGATTCCCGCTACCCGCTCTTCCATCGAAAGAGCTTACTTAAGAAATAAAACTTTTTTTTTATTTAATAAGAAAGATCAATAAGTTTAAAAAATTTCCTATTACTAATAGATCTTTGTTTACAGCCATGCCGTGAGTTGTTTCATTCACAACATATTTTCTTTCCCCTTTTTCATCGTGAGAAAGGGAAAGAAATAAAAGCGTCCATAGTCTAATGGATAGGACAGAAGTCTTCTAAACTTCCGGTATAGGTTCAAATCCTATTGGACGTAATATCTTCTTGGAGAAAACTATTTTATGCTTAAGAAAAACCTTTCAATGTGCTTTTTTTCTCCCCGTGTGAATGGGGAGAGCCGGAAAAGAGCTTTTTCCTAGCTCCCTCGTATTATCACAAAATCATATATTTATTTTTGTTCCTGAAGTAGGAAAAATTCAGTATGTTCCTTAATGGCTTCCTTCAGAAGGATTTCCGCTTGTTCCGTGAACACCTTAGTAGAACGTATGATTTCCGCAAACTGAGGTTTATTAGTTATTAAATACTCACGTAACTGAACAAGAAATCCTTTAACTTGTCCGATTTCCAGTATATCTAAATATCCGTTGACTCCAGCGTAAATAGTAGCTACTTGTTCCTCCACCGCCAAGGGAGCTGCTTGAGATTGTTTGAGCAACTCACGTAATCGTTGACCTCTAGCTAATTGATTTTGAGTAGCTTTATCAAGGTCAGAAGCAAATTGTGCAAAGGCTTCTAGCTCTGCAAATTGAGCCAATTCCAATTTTAATTTTCCAGCTACTTGTTTCATAGCTTTAATTTGAGCTGCGGATCCTACTCTAGATACAGAAATACCCACATCAATTGCGGGTCGAATTCCGGCATTAAACAAATCAGCTGATAAAAATATTTGTCCGTCGGTAATGGAAATCACATTAGTAGGAATATAAGCCGAAACATCTCCGGCTTGGGTTTCGACTATAGGCAGAGCAGTCATACTTCCCTCACCTAGTTGAGAACTTAATTTAGCTGCTCTTTCCAAAAGACGGGAATGCAAATAGAAAACGTCTCCTGGATAAGCTTCTCGACCGGGTGGTCTTCTTAATAAAAGGGACATCTGTCGATAAGCTTGTGCTTGCTTAGAAAGATCATCGTAAATGATTAGAGTGTGTTGTTTACGATACATAAAGTATTCTGCTAAAGCTGCTCCCACGTAAGGGGCAAGATATTGCAATGTAGCAGGAGAATTCGCAGTTTCTGCTACCACAATAGTATATTCCATTGCTCCCCGTTCCTCAAAGTTATTAACTACCTGAGCCACAGAGGAAGCTTTTTGACCGATAGCTACATAGACACATATTACATTTTGACCTTTCTGATTCAAAATAGTATCTGTAGCTACTGCTGTTTTACCAGTTTGTCTGTCCCCAATAATTAATTCTCGTTGACCGCGTCCAATGGGAATCATAGAGTCAATAGCAATAAGACCTGTTTGCATGGGTTCATACACGGAACGTCTCGAAATAATGCCCGGAGCGGGAGATTCAATTAGTCTAAATTCAGAAGCTGGAATTTGACCTTTGCCATCAATAGGTTGAGCTAAAGCGTTTACGACGCGACCCAAATAAGCGTCACTTACTGGTATCTGAGCAATTTTACCTGTCGCTTTTACAGAACTGCCTTCTTGTATAGCCAATCCATCACCCATCAATACAATTCCAACGTTATCTGATTCTAAATTTAAAGCAATTCCTGCTGTACCATCCCCAAATTCCACCAATTCCCCTGCCATTACTTCGTCGAGACCATAAGTACGGGCAATTCCATCCCCTACTTGGAGTACGGTACCGATATTCATAACCTTTACTTCTTGATTATATTGCTCGATTTGTTTGAGAATAATGCTGCTAATCTCGTCGGGTCGAATGTTTACCATTAGTGTTCGTTAATGATTCCTGAAAAATAGAACCTATATATAAGAAAAGGCTAATCAGTTTTTTTTCCCAGGGTCCCCATCGATAGGCCAATATGATAATCAATCATGCGTGAGTGCAATTCGCTATTCAAACGAATGTTTAAAGCTTTGAGAGCTCTTTCTAATGCAAGTCGGGAAACTTGTTGGCGAACTTGTTCAATTGCTCCTTGTTCTTCAAAACGAATAGTAGCATTCTTAGAGTCTTCTAATCGTTTTAAATCTTCACCAGCGGAATTTATTAGATCTTGTTTCTCTCTTTCCATTCGAGATAGTCCATTTATGCGAATCTCGTCTGCTTTTGTTTCTGCCTGTTGTAAACGGTTCTGAGCTTGTTTAAGCTTATCAATAGCCTCTTTATACCGTTCTTCTGCATCACGAATGATATTCAAGATGGTCTGTTTACGATTATCCAATAAATTACTTAACACTCCCTTTCCGAAGTAAACTAGTAGACCAATTACTACACCTAAATTAATCAAATTTGTTTCTAAAAGGTTGGTATTTAAGCCGAGACTGGCGGCAGGAGGCCAGTAACTCGGGAAAATAACAGGATCAATCATCATATTTTTTATACTCTTCTCCCGTCATAGGTTATCCAAGTTTTACAGAGTTTTTTCACTCGACCCTACCGAACATCATACATAGTTTGAAATAGACATTATGAGAGATTTCTCAGTCTGAAGTTTCGCCTATTTATAAAATAGGGTCGTATAAATACAAATACCTTGCTCTACTCTCTGCTACAAAAGTCAGGTTTTTTTAACCAAAGGATAGGTTTGTTACTTACTCATTATTATTAGCCCCCCCCCCCCTCTATAGAGAATCGGCTGAATAGACGAATAAATTAAATAGAGAAGGAAGGGGATTAATTATTAGTAACAAGAGGTACGGAGCTTCGTTCTTCGGATCAAACGAAAGGATTTGCAAATAGAAGTGCTAGAGCTACAACTAGTCCATAGATAGTTAAAGCTTCCATGAAAGCTAAGCTTAGCAACAAGGTACCTCGAATTTTACCTTCAGCTTCTGGTTGTCTCGCAATACCTTCTACAGCTTGACCCGCAGCGGTGCCTTGACCAACACCGGGTCCAATAGAAGCAAGACCTACAGCTAATCCAGCAGCAATAACGGAAGCAGCAGAAATCAGGGGGTTCATATGGTAATCGATCTCCTCCAACTAAGGTTGGGGAATGGTTAATGAAAACCTATCCTCTATTGCTAACTACTTTTACTCATTATAAAATCTTTCATAAAAATAGTTAATAACTCAAGATGTTTCTCATTAAAGCGATGGTGTCGCTAAAGATGATAAAGAATATGAAGATAAAAAAGAATATTCTTTTTCATTCTTCTGTACGTCTATCCAATAAATTAAATATTCATTGTTTTTACATATTTCAATATTACTCAGATATTGAGGAGAGGCAGAATGAATTTGACCGAATAGCAATTCTATCTAAATTTCCTAACTTAATCATTTTATATTACATGAATTATGTAAATCGAATTAAATCCATAATGTATAATAAGTCTGATTTTTTTCACCTATTATGTTGTAACCGAGGAACAATTAAATTAAGAGGTGAATATTCTAATCAACTAAGTTCGATTTTCAATTTGTTCAGTTATTTTCATATAACCTTTTATTTTATTGAGAGATTTTACTAATTCAATTTGACTGATATGGAAGAAAAGTTTCATGATCGTTCATATTATTCCTATTATACCTGAGAAAATCAATTTATATTAGAATCAAAAAGATCAATATATAAAAATATATTTATCTTACGAGAAGATATCAATCTTTTTTCAAGAAACTAGATCTAGCAAAGTTATTGATTTTCCAAAAACTATCTACACCAATAAAAATTTCACCTCAACCTCGACATAGAGACTACGTCTATATTCCATACAGATGAATAAGAATTGTGTGTCCATCTATCCAATTGAAAAGCCTATTCAATGGCTAATGATGACCTTCCATGGATTCTCCTATATAAGCTGCGGCTAGAGTCGCAAAAATCAAAGCTTGAATAGCACTTGTGAATAATCCTAGGAACATCATAGGTATGGGAACTACCAGAGGTACTAAAGAAATAAGAACAGCAACCACCAATTCATCAGCTAATATATTGCCAAAAAGTCGAAAGCTAAGTGATAAAGGTTTAGTAAAGTCTTCTAAGATATTGATTGGTAAAAGTATTGCGGTTGGTTGAATATATTTACCAAAATAACTTAAACCTTTTTTGTGAAGACCTGCATAAAAATATGCTACCGATGTAAGCAAAGCCAAAGCAACGGTAGTATTAATATCATTCGTAGGTGCAGCTAACTCTCCATGGGGTAACTCAAAGATTTTCCAAGGGAGAAGAGCACCTGACCAGTTGGAGACAAAAATAAATAGGAACATGGTCCCAATAAAAGGGACCCAAGGACGATATTCCTCTTCTCCAATTTGAGTTCTAGCCAAGTCCCGAATAAATTCTAGAACATATTCGACGAGATTTTGACCATCTGGCGGAACGGTTTATAGATCTCCAGTAGCTAGAATGGCTAAACTTAATAAAATAGTAATTACAATCCAAGAGGTTATAAGTACTTGTCCATGAACCTGGAAACTACCTATTTGCCAATAGAAGTGTTGACCTACTTCCACACCGGATATTTCGTACAAATTTTGGAACGTGGTAATGGAAGAAGATAGAGATGGTGCAATATGCGTATTGCTCCTCCTAAAGATTAACTATAAAAAGAATAAATGATTCTATTGTTTTTTTCTTTTTTTTTTTTTAATATCTCACTTTTGGATTTTCGACCACTTTATGTATATATAAATATCTTTTTCGAATAAAATATATTAAGAAAACGAAAAGATATTTATATAAATATATCATATATTTTCAGGTCCGAAAGTAGTGATTAACTCAAGAATTCCCGGGTTCTTGGAAATCACGACCTTCGCGAATCGCTGACATAAATTTATTTGAGATACATCCAATTGAAGATCTAGAATTATTGGCTGGAATTGGGATATCCGTAATAAGATCCGGATCGCAATCCGTAGTATATCTACTAAGCAAATGGTTGGAATACTTAAAATTATACATTCTTGAATAACAGCAGAATCTTTCCGTTAATCAACAGTTGTTACAACATCGGATAAACCTGTCACATATTTATATTTAATTACACCTGGATATTTATCTTTTTTCGCAGTTGAGCCAATTTATTTTCGGAATGGCTGCTTCTTCCCTTGGAGATTCATCAGATCCTCCTGTCCCCTAAATCTTTTGATCCTTGAGGGCGGACGTGTTTCCGTAGCAGACCAGACCAATTAGTTGACATACCACCGAGCTCTTTTTTTATTTAAATAATGTGAGCTTTTGTAGCAGCTGATGCTATTGAATCAGCTGCTTTATATTCCGTATCAACTATCGAGAATTTTTTTTTTTACTTGCTGCGTTAGCCACTGAATCACAGGTTTCTTATGCCTTATGAAAGGCGCGCGTTTTAAGTAGGATTTGTAATATGAATACCCTTTCCGCGGGATATGAAGTGTCTGCCTCCCTAGGATTCTACTTCTGAACTTGATGACTGAAACGAACTCCTGCTTTTATAATTTATTTCTTTGAAATATTCAAAGATTTTGTCCCCTTCTTTCCCCCCTCATCTCGAGTAGAATCCCAGGGATTATAATATAATGTAGCCCAGGGACCATACATAATATGGGCTAAATTTACCAATAAACTGAATCTCTCAAAAATTTAGGAGGATTATATTCTCATAAATAAGAAGATGTAGATATTTTATAATTTGTTACATAAGGAGTTCTTTCTTTGTCCCGTTCGGTTATTAACAACCCAATGATTCTCAAATAATAGTATATGGAAATAATACTCGTAAATAATAAAAATTTATTTAGTTTTATCTAATTCTATTCCTACTAAAATAAACTTTGCATTAATTAAAGTTATTTATTGAAATCCGCTTCGGATACTATACTAATGTTCCTAACACTTCATGAATAGTTTTTTTACTGGAAGAAATAGGGAATTCTTTTTCTCCATAAAATAAAATGTGTTTAATCTCGTTAATGAATAGTTTATTATTCTTTGTTCCCAGAAACCCCCCCCTTTTTTTATCCAGAGTTACTTGCCAAATTGCTTCTCTATACCCAGTACCAGCAGGAACTATTCCACCAAGAATGACATTTTCTTTTAAGCCTTTCAACCAATCAATTTTACCCCGGATAGCAGCTCTAGCTAATATTCTGGTAGTCTCTTGGAAACTCACTTCTGAAAGGAAACTCTTAGTATTAATAGATGCTTTCGTTATTCCCAGTAATATAGGTTTATAAGGAATCTCTTCTTCCAAAGCACGATTCATCCTTTGCGCCCGTGAAACTTCTATTAGTTCTCCGGGTAAAAAAACATTAGCTATTCCATCTTCTAAAGTAACTATTTTCGATGTCATTTGGCGCACAATAATTTCCAAATGCTTATCGGATATTTTCACTCCTTGGGATCGATAACCCTTCTGAATTTGATCAACCAAATCGATTCGACTTTGTTCTAAACTTACTCTAGCGCTGAGAAAGAAACTCCAAGGGTATCCGAAGATCCATGTCACATCGTTGTTCCAATCTTCAAAACTGTCTTTGAAATCCATTGATACCGAAGTATTAGGGCGGGATTCTAAAAGTTGCTCGATCTTAGGAAGACCTTGAAAAATAATATTTTCAAATCTTAATCTTTCATATATTAATGTTATTAATGCATCTCCTTCTTTAACAATATCTCCACAACTATTATGAACAGTCGCTCCTACATTAGCTAAGTATGGCTTAGCTAATCTAATTACTACAAATTCTATATGAATGGCTATTATTTGACAAGATCGGAAAAGTGGTCCATATTCGGGTGTAGATACACCCTCACATATCAATTGTCCAAGACTAACTAATCGGAATGTTTTTTTGTATGGACAGAATAACGAGAAACACCAATTTAGTAAATAAAAAATAATATTTTTGCGGAAAATCAAACGATAATTTATTCTATTTTCATCTGAAAAATACCATTTAGGCACTTCGGAAGTATTTTTTAAATTTTCAATAATGAAATATTTATTGGATGGAACTCTACCATGGGTTAACCAACAGAGGGAAGACAGAGGATTAGCGATACTATGTAAATTACCTAAAATACCTAACTTCTCCAACGGAGTTACTTGCATAAGATTTTCTTGTAAATCCTCTTGGATCGATGAAATAAAATCTGTAGTAATTCCTTTTAGATCGAATTGTGTACTTTTATTACTTTCACTTGGGGATATTAAGGAATCCTTCAAGAATTCTGTCGGAGAAGCATTGGCATCTGAATCAAATTTTATATCGTTTTTTTCTACTGTATCATAATATTTTGGACCAGTAAATGAAAGGGTGAGGGAGAGAGAATCGTCCGAGGACAAGATAAGAAAAGATGTGTTTTCTTGATCTCTATCGGCTAGAATACGAATAATACCTTTATGTTTACTAAATGACTGACTTCCCCCATTGGAAGAATGACTGGTGTAATGAACTTTGTTACCCAATATATATATGGAATCTGCTGTATTGTTATTATCATCATTATCGTTATTATTATTGTCATTGTCATTATTCCCAATATCTAAATAATGTTTTATCAAACTAAGTTGAAGAAAATTTTGAAATTGGAAAGTTTTATTCGTTCCTATCTCAATGAAAGAAGTATAAGCCCTTTCTACTCTCATAGGGGATCCCTTTTCTCGATCCAAGACTAAACAAGTTTGAACTAATTGGATACCCGTGTCATTGATTCGAACTTCTTTACCATCCTCATAGAGAAGATATTGAACAGCTTTCACTCTTAGAGTTCCTTGTTCCCCCAGTAACTCCCGATGAGGAGAGAATGCTGTTGCTAAATTGTCAGGTATTTCATATTCCATTGCGGGTCTGAGTAAGGCAAAAGGTTTATCTGTACGAGGTATGATCCACTGGAGATAAGTCCAATTCCTGGATCTGAATTTACCGAAAATTCTTTTCCCCGGTTGTATTAAAACGTCCCTTTGTTCGGATATTTCCCTTGCTTTCCCTGGATGAATGATACAACCAGGTAATATTATTATTTCGAATTTATTGTCTGTTATCCTTCGTATTCGAACCGATCCGCTCACTCGGCTATGAATATCCGAAGTTATTTTTACACCTGCCTGAATAATACTATTATCCTCTACTAAGATGGGAGAAAAAGGTTCATGTACAATATGTACTTCTTCCGGGATTGAAAAAAAGTTACCACCTCCGATTATCTCATGTCTTGTCATAAATCTTTTCGTTTTTCTATTCCCAATAATCTCGTTTTTTTTGCCAATTGAATCAATTTTTATGGTACCATACTTGATAATCCCCCAATCCTTGGTTATGTATCTAGGATCATTTAAAATGGCCAAAATATCATCATTTTGTAAAACACCATTTTTAGATATTTTAGGGACAAATTCAAAATCCGGGATTTTTTCATTGTATCTGTTTCTATCTCGTTCCGGTGATAAAAAAACTCTATCCTTTTTATGTTTTCGTGTTACTTTATAACCATGCAAAATGAAAGTGGAATATATAAAATTCCAATCCCTATTATTGGATATGCTATGATCGAACTCTGAATGATTAAAGGGTTTTTTGTTTCTTCTCGAAAAAAAATTGAATGATTCAGGATTTATCTGATCTTTTTTCGAATGAGAATCAAGAAGTGTTTTATTTTCCTCGGTCAAAGGAAATTGAACATCGATTTGATCTTCATCCTGGTAGAAGAATCGTATGCCACCGATACTATGAAATCTTCCCGATAATACCCGTACATAACTTGTCTTAGTTATGAAATGAATGTTACTATGTACATGCTCAGGGTTGTGACGCACCTTCGCACCCCAGTGCATCTCCCCATCCAAGCTGGAATAAATAGATTTTTTAATTCTTTCTTTTGAAGTGGATGTTGTAACATGAACCTCCGCAATAACTTGTTTTGATTCTACATGTTGATTGTTCTGAACCAAGATCAAACTTTGCGGTGGAATTGTTGGATTACGTACCTCATACTTATTCCCAATAGTAATGGATAAATCATTGTCACATATCCAAGCAGGATGTCCATGACGTGTACGTGTGGGATAAACCGAATCAATATTGGATTTAATAATTCCAGTAAAAGGAGTTCGTATATGTTATGCAATACCACCCGTGAATATCCCACCAGTATGAAAAGTTCTTAAGGTTAATTGAGTCCCTGGTTCCCCAATAGACTGACCCGCAATAATACCCACTGCTTCTCCTGATTCTACCGGATTACCATGAGTAAGACTCCAACCATAGCATAGTTTACAGATCCAAAACATGCTTTTACGAGTCAAAGGGGATCGTATAGATATTGGTTGTGTTTGAAAAATTAATTGATTGGCAAGCTCAGCCCCAACATCTTGATCACGTGTAGCAACGCATCTTGCATCTACGTATACATTATCTGCTAATACACGACCAATCAGTCTTGATTCAGCAATCATTCGTATATTCCTTTGCTCATCCCGAATGGGACTTATGAGGATACCTTCAATAGTGCCGCAATCTATTCTACGTACAACAATGTGTTGAACTACTTCAACAAGTCTACGTGTAAGGTATCCGGCATCTGCCGTTCGTATGGCAATATCCACAACTCCTTTACGAGCGCCATAACAAGGAATTATGTATTCTGTTAGAGATGGTCCTTCGCGAAAATTGCTTTGAATGGGTAAATCAATAATTTGTCCTTTAGGATCCGACATTGATCCTCTCATACCTAATAATTGGTGAATTTGGGATATATTTCCTCGGGCTCCCGGGAAGGACATCATATGTACTGGATTTGAAGGATCAGTTATCTTAAAATTAGGAGTCATTTCCTGCTTCATATATTCACTCGTAGTATACCGTGTATCAATCAATTGACGTAATCTTTCTACCGCATGCACATTTCCATAACGATGATGTTCCTCTTCGTAAGAACCTTGTCGCTCCGCATCCCGTATAAACCATCCTTTGGAAGGTGTTGTTGAAGGATCGTCAATGCCTAATGAGACGGCTTTGTAAGTAGCCTATTAAAAACCCAAAGTCTTAGGTTGATCTAGGATATGCGCCGTATACACCATTCCGAAATGAGTTATTAACCTGCTAATAAATTGTTTTATGGCAGTTCTATCCATCACTTTATTATAGAAGAGCAATTTATCTAATTCTGCCATATCCCCCACTCCCAAAAATAGGATTCACCGCCAATGAATTCCAGCCTTTTACCGAAAGGTTTCCTCAATCTTAATGTTTGTTTGTACAAACAAGTCTTGTTTTAACAGGTGATTATAATTATATCGTCACAGCTGGCGGTGCTCCATTCCGAATTGAAGAATCTTTGGAGATGCCTTGTAGAGCTGACTCTATTTCTTGATTCGGAATAATACGACCAGCGGTTGTACAAATGTATATACTAAGTGTGCTCTCTTCTCCGTCCCCCCTAACCTGGAAATGCTCGTAGATCTGATGGGAAGTACCCAAAGGCTCATACTGAGCCTCAATAGGCTCTTCCTGATTCACGGAATTCATTATGCGTAGATCATCATCTACTGGCCATCGGAGCCACAAAGGACTGTATAAGTTCATTTCTCTCTGCAATTTTGCTCTGAGCACATCATTGTAACTATAAAAATAAGGTATTCTTTGACTTTGAGAGAGTCCATTCCTATATGGAAATGGATTATATCTATTTCCATAAATACCTTGATTACTTTCAATTGTTAATGTATAAAGCCCAAGAAGCATATCTTGGTTCGGTACAGAAACGGGATCTCCTGTAGCTGGAGACAAGAGATTCGCGTGAGAAAGCATAAGTAGACGAGCTTCTGCTTGGGCCTCCAAGGATAAAGGTACATGGACAGCCATTTGATCTCCATCAAAGTCTGCATTGAACCCTGCGCAAACTAATGGATTTAAACGAATAGCACGTCCGTCTGCTAAAATAGGTTCGAATGCTTGTATGCCTAGTCTGTGTAATGTAGGTGCTCGGTTCAACAATACGGGATGTCCCTGCATAACCTCTTGAAGTATTTTCCAAATAAGAGGCATTTTATTCTGAATCAGGAGTTTAGCGGCTTTAATGTTGGGAACAAGATTTCGTCCAATTAAATTGCGAATTACGAAGGGTTGAAAAAGCTCTATGGCTATCTCTCGAGGTAATCCGCATTGGTGTAATGAAAGAGAGGGACCTACCACGATAACAGAACGACCTGAATAATCAACTCGTTTTCCAAGTAAATTCTCCCGAAATCTTCCTTCCTTGCCTTGAATTACATCTGAAAAGGATTTCAAAGGCCTATCATTAGTATCCGTCATGGGTTCTCCGCCGATACTATTATCAATAAGTGCATCTACAGCTTTCTGAACCAATTTCTTTTGACAAACAAGTACTCCTTCCGGTGCAAATATTCTTATTTCTGAAAGACAACTGAGAGAATTATTTCGAAAAATGATTCTTCGATAAAGTTCATTTATATCCGAACTAATTATTTTACCTTCGCCTAATTGAACCATAGGTCTTAATTCAGGGGGAAGAACTGGTAATAGTGACAAAACCATCCACTCTGGATTTGTTTTTGTTCGAATAAAGTATTTGATCAATTTCATATGTCTAACCGAAAAATCTTTCCTTCTTTGAATTTTCCGGTTTTCCCATTTATCTTCTGTGGGTTCACCGTTCACCAAAAATTCTTCCCATTTTTCATATGCGCGATCCAAAACAACTTTCGGTTTTAGACTAGCTAATAGTTTTTTGGTAACATCTCCCCCAGTAGCTATTTCTCTACCCATAAATTCGTTGAAGTCTGGACAATGGAAAAAGCAAGGAATACTTTCGTTACGAATTTCATAATCATTATCATCATATTAAAATAAACCTCGTTTTAATCCAAATGAAGTAGGTTTGTTAGTTATAGGCTTGGCAAAAAAAAGATTGGGATAGGTTATTTATTATCTAGTCCCCCCCCGCAGAATCGGACGCGAGAGTTTCCCCTCATCCGGCTCAAGCAGCTATTATTAAAACATGAGAATCTTTCATTCTTATTTTGTATCGAATAATTTTGAGATTCTGTTGCTTAGCGAGGAAAAAAAGCTACTCGTTACTCAAATTATACCTAAAGTAAACTAATTTATGTTCTTTCCATTACAGAAAAATTAATTTATATTCTTTATTCTTGAGTAGTCTTATTCCCTTCGAATGATATACCTTCTTACAGAGATACCTTCCAATGAAATTGAAATTCGTAAGGATTTCCTTCGTTCATATTCCGATTCCTTCGATCCTTTAGGTTCTCGCTCTACTCCGATGGTCATAATGCTATTTGAAGCACATATGCGGTGGATAGGCTTCTATAGCCATACCTATAAAAGCTTACTTATTACATAAGCTTATTCAAAATATTATAATATCGAAGGATTTCCGGATTCTCTTTAAGAAAGAGAATGGGGTTTCTTACGAAGTCTGATTAACAAATAACATTATACATAATGTGATATGTACACTTATTGTATGAACCCTAGATAAATCCTCCTTTTATCTCATTACTTATAATTTCATCTCGAGCTTCGTGCCACTCCTCAAAGAACATGACATGTCGGAGTTAAAGGCATCCCTATGAAATTGGAATTAGATGGGATGACGGTTTATATTCCAATCCGTATAATCAAAAATTATGATCGAGTCACACATCGCAGTATGCTAGGCTTTCCAATTCCCTAAGAGGTTTGGATAGGATATTTGCAATATGACTAGGAAGCTTTTTTGAATACCATACATGAGTTACCGCACATGCTGATTCGATGTATCCCATTCGATATCTTCGAACTCGAGATTCAGTAGATTCAACTCCGCATTCCTTACAGAAACTTGAGTCTTCTTCATTTTCTTCACTCCATTGATACTTTCCACGGGCGCAAACTCCACTTTAAATAGGCCCAAATATTCTCTCACAGAATATTCCATCTTTTTCTGGTCTATCGCTGCCATAATAGAAAGTGCTGGGTTGAGTTACCCGTCCAACTATCTCTCCGGTAGGTAAGATTCTTTCAGTCCAGGCACGAATTTGTTCGGGAGAAGCTAATCCAATTCGAAGATATTGATGATTTTGGTAAATCATAAGATTAAAGTTCCGATTGATTTGCACTAAACTTCTTTATAATCTGTTATTAAATCTTTTTCTATAATAACTGGATCCGAATCTGGGGCTAAACATCGTGGTTCTCGAACGAGCAATCGAAAAGATTCTGGAGTAATTACTTCAGGTTCATATATCGGTTCTCCAGCTACTATAGTACTAACTACTTTCTGACGGGTTTCGGCATGATCAGATTTAATAGTAAGCATTTCTTGTGGAATATGGGAAACACCGAAACCTTCTGGAGCCCAAACTTCCATCTCTCCCACCCGTTGCCCCCCCCGTTTGGATCTCCCCCTAAGTGGTTGTTGTGTAACACGTGAATAAGGTCCACTAGATCGTACATGGATTTTATCATCAACTTGATGAATCAATTTTGGCATATAAGCTTTTCCTATCGTAACAGGTTGTTCAAAAACCTCTCCCGTTCTTCCATCAATCAATCGGCTTTTCCCGGGATTATCGAGTTCAAATGACCATGGATTAGCTGTTTGCCTACTAGCCTCATGAGGTTCAGGAAATACTAGCTTTCTCGGAGCTTCCCGTTCGTATCTTTCATCGAAAGGCATTACTCTATAATGTCTCCTCAAAAAGTCTCCTGCTATACCAAGCACACATTCAAAGATTTGTCCCACATTCATCCGTGAGGGCACCCCTAAGGGACTCAATATCATATCAATAGGTGTTCCATTTTGCAAATAAGGCATATCTTGTCTAGGTAAAATCTTTGAAATGATACCCTTATTACCATGTCTTCCAGCAACTTTATCACCTACTCTTATTTTGCGTTCCTGCAGGACATATACATGAACAACCTTTGTATACCTAGAAGTATCCTCTGGATAAATCCATCTCACATCAATAACTTGACCTCTTCCACCTGGGGGTACTTTAAGACAAGTTTCTCTCGTAGTAGTTGTATCAATACCAAATATGGCTTGTAATGAGTTACCTTCCGGAGCCTTCAGCGATTCCTCCGAATCTCGAGGTGTTAATTTACCTACTAAAACATCTCCCGTTTCTACCCAAGATCCCGGTAATACAAGGCCACTCTTATCTAAATGACGAAGAAAATAATCATCTAAATGGGGTATTTTTCTGGTAATTTCCTCAGCAGTTCCTTCAGGTGTTACATGAGCCCCAATTTCATATTTCTCAATATGAATAGACGTAAAAATATCTTCATGTATTAGACGTTCGCTGATAAGTACTGAGTCCTCAAAATTGTATCCTTCCCATGGCATATATGCTATTAATATATTTTTCCCTGGAGCTAGTTCTCCCCCTACCGTAGCTCCCCCATCCGCCAAAATTTGCCCTCTTTCTAGATATTCACCTTGATTAACCCGAGGTTTTTGATGCATACGAGTATCGTTATTAGAACGTTGATATATAACTAATTTGGTATCTATTGTATTTCCATCGTCAACTAACAAAGTTATTTTTTCACCATCAATATAATCAATTTTTCCCCCCTGTGCGGCTACAACCACAGTCCCCGAATCTGGGGCTACTTGACCTTCCAATCCTGTTCCTACGATACATTTTTCGGGTTTTGAAAGTGGAACTGCTTGACGTTGCATATTAGAACCCATTGAAGCACGATTTGCATCATTGTTTTCAAGAGGAGGAATAGGAGGAGCTCCAACGGAAAAATGTTGTAGAGGCGAAATACTTCGAAGATTTATTTGATTCCATGCAATAGTCACAATTTCTTGTCGATATCGAGCTGCAGTTACTTGTTCCTTTTTATCCTCCTGAGATACTGATAAACAAGTTCCTGTAGTTATTCGATAGTATTCATCTTCTTCTGCTGATACATGAGTTGCAGTATCCCCCTCCTCGGATAATATCTCGGAGATCTTATAGAAGGGACTTCCGAAGAATCCCCAAGGGTCAACGCTTGCATGAAGAGCCAATGATGAAATGGGTCCAGCATTCATTCCTTCGGACGTTTCGATGGGACAAACACGCCCATAATGACTAGGATGAGTATCTCGTACTTGGAAACTAGCGGTTCGCCTTATTGATCCTCCAGGGCCCAAATAACTTAATCTCCGCCTATGAACTATTTGTGTTAATAGATTAGTTTGGTCTAGAGATTGAGATAAGGGGTGTGAACCAAAAAATTCTTTGAAAGTTGTTAATAATAAACTTGAAGTTACTGGACTTCCAAAAGTTGGTACACGTTTATGCTGGGTTGCCCTATTCATTCTTCCCCGCACTGAATCCTCCGAACGTTCTGATGCCAATCTTGATTGATCTTTTGATGAATCTGCTACGGAACAAATATGTTTATTCTTTAAGTGATCCATATCATCGAGGGTTCCTACTCCAATCCGAACTTTGATCGAATAATCTATAACAGCTAACATATCTTTTGGTAATGAAAAAATCTCATTTTTAGGTACATCAAGGTTAAGTTTCTTGTTCAAATTTATTCGACCAATATTTCCTGGTTCAAATTTTGGTTGAGAGAATCTTTCTTGTGATTCTTCAGATATATCGGGGAATTTCAAATATTCATCTGTACCATATAATAGTTTGTAAAGTTCCGATATGGCATATTCTCTCGATTGAATATGTTTTGCCTTTGTTTTCCGAAAAGCGTCACTCGAGACATCGGGATAACAAACATTTTCTAAAATTTCTCTTGTATCCAAACCCATAGCTAATAATAAAAGTCAAATGGATATTCTCTGTTTCCTATTTATACGAACCCATATTCTGTTCTTCATATCAGGTTCTGATTTGAATCTTCCTCCACGATTTGATATTATTGTGCCGGTATATATAGGATTCCCATTTGGATCCCGTTCCAGATTAAGGTAAATACCAGGACTTCGTAAAATTTGATTGATTGCAACTCTAGCAGTTCCATTCACTACAAAAGTGCCTTGGGAACTCATTAAAGGAATATTCCCAATGTATACAGTTTGTCTTTTTATTCTCCCCCTTCCCTTTTGAGTCGATTGGGCTGGTACATATGATTTGGGTGAATACGTAATGGACCCACACACGGCATCTTTTTCTCCGATCAATGGTTCTATTAAGTAATATTGTTCACCAAATAATCGAAATTCAATCTCTTCATCTGTATCTTCGATACAGGGAAAATTATTTGGTTCTTCCATTAATCCCTGATTAACAAAACGATAAAATGCTTCCAATTGTATTTTCCCAAAATTAGGCAGTACAAAGATTTCCCCATTTTTTTCTAATACCATGTTGAATCTTCTCTTTCTTCTCTTTCCTCTTCTTTTCCCTATTTCCCTCTTTTCCCTTTTCTGTCAAGATGGAAATACAAAAAACTCCATATTGATAAAGAAATTTGTACCAATATAGTGGTAGTAGGTAGCAAATCGATAGATTTTTTTCTAATTTCGAACTAATTATGTTATGTGAGAGTCAGAAAAAAAAAATACAGATTCTTAACTTAAATTAACTTAATAAGTAAAGGAAGGAATACCGTTCATTCCGTTTGAGAGGGGAGAGAAACAAACACTTGATTGAACCATTAATCATTCTTATAATACAATAACTTATATTTATTATATTTATTACAATCCCAGGTCGAAGATCAAAAAGGTTCAATTACGATACAGTGGAGGCGACATGGCCAAGTGGTAAGGCAGAGGACTGCAAATCCTTTATCCCCAGTTCGAATCTGGGTGTCGCCTGAAAAAAAAAAATACAAAGAAGTAGTTTGGGTTGGCTATCATGTTACCTCTAAATATGAATTGTGTTGCTCCATATTATAGCCTGTCACATTATTCATATTTGAATTTTCATCATGAATAGGCAACCCTATGTTAAGTATAAATCAATTCTGAAATAAAAGCAAGTTATTCTATATTTCTTGCCTCAACAATCTCGAATTCCTTTTTTAATATTGCTTATAAAATTCAAAATATAGATTATATTAAAATTAATTTTATTAAATACTTGGCGGTATTAACAGCTCTTCATATTATCAGTATAGAATAAATCATCATATAATATTATTTCTATATTTCTACATAGAAATAATCTAGATTTTTTATTCTATTCGAGAATAAAAAAGATAAGGAGAATCTTTACGGATATAGTTAATATTGCTTGGGCTGCTTTGATGGTAGTTTTCACATTTTCTCTCCCACCTGTGGTACGGGGAAGAAGCGGGCCGTAATTCCCGATTATAAATAATAAATTTATTAAATCATTATTGAATATTTCTTTTTCATTTAATAATGATTTAATAAATTTATGAATATGGAAAAATATTTTCATAATTTTTTGATCTCTTTTCTATTTTTTTCCCTGCAAGAAATATATGAGGTATAATCAATTTCTTCCCATTTTCCATAATATAAAGGCTTTTTTTTTCCCATTCCGAATTCAAAGTTTTGATAGATCAATTTCTTTTTCAACCAAATTAATAGGTTGAGAAAAAAATCTTTATATTTCTCATAATATAAATTGGTTATATTATTTTTAATACTACGTAAATAGAGACTTTCCGTAATATAAAAAATAGCAGTTCCACTTAGAAGCATTTGGGATAATAGAAGAATGGGATCTAAACGCCAACCCTGGAAAATAAAAATTCCTCCACATAATAATCCGATGGAAGAGAAAAGGAAATCATAATATTGGGATAGGTTGATTCCTCGCTCGCCCCCCCTGAAAACCATATATGATATTTTAATCTCTTTATGGCTTAAGTAAAAGATTATGAAAATAACATATCGTTTTTACCCCAAATTCAAGTGAGTTTTCATATAACTTCTTGGATTGTCTCTAACCTGTTCAATGAATTTATATTCCCAAATTTTTTATTATTCTCAAGAGATCAGGTTTATTTTATATGTACTTATCATATTCTCCTATAAGAAGGATTATCATTGGGCTCATGATATACTCCGTTGGTTTCACCATTCCCTTCTCCGGAGGAAAGAGAACTAAGAATTGACATAAAATGATATTTTTTATTTTTCTATTTATCAATTGATCCAAATAAAATTTCAGTGAAATTTGTTTTCGAAGTAATTTATAATATTAAACTATGCTAGCCATAGATTATCTATTTCATTCTATAGAGAATAAATCTTTTTTCTCCCCTTCTCAAGTTTCATATTAAATATTATTAGTTAATATGTTGAATCTCCTGAGCGAAATATCTTTAAGTACATTCAAAATCACACCTCTAGATACATGAGGTTCCCTTTCTCTAAGGGCGTACAAAAGTATGCCTACCGACACTAGTCCTACTCCCACCGTAGTACTAGGACCATACTCCATATGAATCATATAAGAAATAACACGTAAGTTAGAAAGGACTATATTCGTTGGGGGAATATATTCTATTAAAACCCCCCCGATATAGTTTTTTAATTCAATAAGTATTCGCAATGATGTATGTAATTATCCAGAAAAAACTTGGACTTCTTCTATCATTCTCTCATAAGTGAATATTAAATTGAGAATGAATTTAATTGCTTTGACTGGCTGTTTTTACATAAGGGATAGGTGAGAAGGCAGTGGGAATGAGAATGAACAGTGCAGTGGCAATAAATGCGAGGATATTTACTTCCATAATCTCATTATTTATCTTATTATTTAATAATATTTTGAAGGGGCTCAAAAATCCCATCCGATAAAGATTATAAATCTTCTCTTTTTCAGTTCAGAAATTCATAACTTTTTCAGTTCAGAGATTCATAATGAATATAATTGATTCAATTTATTTGGGAGATACAATCAATCTCCTTGAATTCAATGAAACCCCATATAAGTCTGATCGATTTATCTAATATTAGATGAATAGTATAACACAAGACAACTTTCTGACCTACAACATAAGATTCTTCATCTGAAAAAGCTCATTTTCTGTTTAATGTACTTTTACTCCCTATCTACCACATTCATTATCTACGTACCATCTATGTTATACGATACTATATGCAGTATACTATAAACATAGATGAATTTGGTGTGAAAAGATAAATGAAATATCTCATGTCAATATATTATCAATAAATTTTGATATTGAGATAATACTGAACCGACTTCATTATTTCACGGTTCATTTGATAGAGTCTCATCTCGATAGTATGCCTTGAAGAGGACTCGAACCTCCATGCTTCATAGCACGAGATTTTGAATCTCGCGTGTCTACCATTTCACCATCAAGGCTCTCAATCAATATTATACTTGATCCAAATTCAAAAACATAGACTAAGTTAAGTATTTTATTATTATTTTATTAATTAATGATTAATTAATAGAATTTTATTCAATTTTATCGATTTTCATTATCCATACATAAGATCTAACACAGTATAAGAAGAATTAATTGTTGAAACCGAGTTCCCGACCAACAGGGGAGAAATAACATAGACTCATACAACTAATTCACATTTACAATAATTAATTCGGATTGTAAAACGAATTTGCAATGAGACAGAACATTGTAAGTTCGTTTTACAATCCGAATTATAAGATGAGTTCATTTATTTATCGATCTCCATTTTCTATCAGGATAAAGATTAATCCGCAAAGTTAATAAATAAATTTTCTAGTAAAAAGAGTATTCAGCTATTAATTGAATGACTTAAATAAATATTATCCTGGGCAATAGTAATAATGGGATTCATTATTACTCCCAATATGGTAGAAGCTACTGCACATAACACCATACCGAGTTCAATAAAACTTTTTGATATTAAGGAAGATGTAGATATTTTATAATTTGTTACATAAGGAGTTCTTTCTTTGTCCCGTTCGGTTATTAACAACCCAATGATTCTCAAATAATAGTATATGGAAATAACACTCGTAAAAAGTCCTATCGAGACTAATAAATATAAACCTGCTTGCCATCCACACCAGAATGGATAAAGTTTTCCGAAAAAACCTGATGACGGGGGAAAACCTCCCAGAGGTAATGAACATGGAGTGAAAGAAAGAGCTAGCAAAGGATCTTTTATATATAATCCGGCATAATCTCGAATGTTATCTGTTCCCGTACGTGAACCAAATAATATGATACAAGCAAAAGTTCCTAAACTCATAAAGATATAAAAAAGTGTGTAAGTTAACATGCTTGCATATCCGTTTGAGTTTCCAGCAATTATTCCAATCATAAGATATCCAATTTGACTTATTGGAGAATATGCAAGCATGCGTTTCATGCTCGTTTGAGTGATCGCAATCAAATTGCCTAATATCATACTAAGAATAGCTAATATCTCTAAAAGGAAATGCCATTCATTCGATGAGAAGACAAAAATAATATTGAAGATTCGAGTAGCTAAAGCTAGAGCGGCTACTTTCGAAGCAGCAGAAAGAAGAGCAACAACAGGGGTTGGGGAGTCAGAGTCGGAAAGAGGATCAATATTCACTCTTTCCTCTCATTCAGAACCGTGCATGAGACTCTCATCTCACACGGCTCCTAAGTAATAAAAAAGGAATTATGTTTTTTACTTATTACCCTCCTCGCGTATGCATAAGATGTAATAATTTATGGATTTGTACAAAACAAACAAAGAATTACTAATCTTTAACTTTTCGAGGAATCCTTCATCGATGGTTTTCATACCGAGGTGCTGACCTGTTCAATCTCTCTTATATTTTTCGAGAGTCTATCTAAAATAACAAGGTAGATTTGATAGAAAAACCACCTGATTTTATTCGTTATCAATAGCCATGGATTGTGTTATTCTAGGGTGATCCATCGGTCAGCGGATGCTTCTCCGTTCTAATACACTCGTAGTCTTTGAAGGATTAAAACTAACTATGTAGCATCTACACATGGAAATTATTGAATCTCTTTAATGCGCCACTATCCTGATTCTTTGTAGAAGCTACCCATAATAACTAAACTAACTTGCAAAAAATATTTATTCAGAAATATTAAATGCTTCTCACTTTGCTTTACCTTAATCGTTCATTATTCGAACGAAAGTTTTATAAGAACCTCGGTAAAAGTTGTGTTTTAATCCGAGTGAGGATAAAAGTTTTTTATTCCACATGTCTGTAGATCTCTTTCCATATTCAATATAGGGGAACAAATAAGTATCTATTTGTTATACAAACAAATGAGAGAATGATTGAACGAATCGCACTCCCTCATATACGTCAGGGGTCCATTGATGAAAGGGAACCAGAGAGAGTTTGAATCCAATTCCTACCATTATACATATGAGCGCAACCAAAGTTCCTGGAGAGTTATACATTTGTGCATCTATAAGTCCATTTATTATTCTCTGAAGTTGAATTTCTCCCCCAGATAAACCATATAACCAAGAAAACCCATAAGCCGAGATAGAAGAACTTGTTCCACCCATAAGTAAGTATTTCATAGTTGCTTCATTAGATCTCGCATCTCTCTTGGTATATCCGGATAATAAATAGAAACATAAACTTGAGCATTCTGGAGCCACAAATATAGTTACTAAATCGTTAGCACCACACAAAAACATTCCTCCCAAAGTAGCTGTTAATATGAGCAACAAAAACTCCATTATGGCCATTTTTGTACATTGAATATATTCCACAGATAAGGGAATACATAATGCTGAACATAATAGAATCAGAGATTTAAATATCTCGTTAAAGGTGTCTGTTCGGAAATTACCCGAAAAGCTAATAATAGGTTCTTCTTTCCATTGGGGAAACAAGACTGTTATGCTTATCATCAAACTTGCAAAGGAGATGAAATATAACCAAGGTGTATCTTTTTCGAAAATTAAATCTATTATTAAAAGAATGATTAAACTAGAAATTAAGATACATTCCGGTGAAATAGCACTCCCGTATGAGAGACGCAAATCAAACTCTAATTTCATAATATCTTTGAGATATAATTCAAATGAAATATCAATTGATTTCGTATATGATACACCGAATAAAGTAAATTGTTTCGCTCAAAAACTTAGTTCATCAATATTTTTTGAATCGTTTTCAATTCTCATGAAAAATAGGTCATATCATAATAGTTAAAATTTTATTTTTTTTATTCAAATACAATGTTAATGTAAAATTAACATTATGAGATTTCTATTTTTTATGTAAGCCTTTCGGCTCACGTTCCTTCCAATTTGATATCGTATATTCCTTAGTTTAATTGTTATTAATCTCTTTATTTATATGAACGGAAATTTGCAAAAGCTCTATTGGCCTCTGCCATTCTATGAGTCTCTTCCTTTTTACGTACAGCATTGCCATTATCTCTGGCAGCATCCATTGATTCAGAACTTAGTTTAAAAGCCATACTTCGACCTGGACGTTTTCGAGATGCCCCCAATAACCAACGAATAGCAAGTACTTTTCCCCGTGTAGATCCTATTTCAGTGGGAACTTGATAAGTGGACCCACCCACACGTCTCGCCTTTACTGCTACATTGGGGGTTACTTTGCGTATTGCTTGACGCAAAACGGATAGTGGATTGTTTTTCGTCCTTCGCTCAATATTAACCATGGCATTATAAAGAATTCCATAAGCCAATGATTTTCTCCCGTGCTTAAGAATATGGTTAACTAACATGTTGACTAATCTATTATGATAAACCGGATCAGCTTTCGCATCTCTTTCTCTCGCATTACTTCGACGTGACATGAGTACGAGAAATAATTTATTATTAGTAATTTCTCTCATTAAAGTTAGGGATTAATGATTCATTTCGGCCTTCTCACTCCATATTGTAGGGTGGATCATTCATTCGAGTCGCGAAGGATCTCCCTCCAAACCGTACATACGATTTTCATCGAATACGGCTTTCCACTTCACTATATACAATAGATTTTAAATCATACATTACGTATATTAATAGAATATCTATTTGTACGGAATGATATTTACTCGCTTTCGATCGAGTATCCGTTTCCCCATTTTCCGTTACAGTTGGAAATCTTGTATTTCATGTATCTATACAATAAAATCTTCAGGTTTAAAAACAGTGTTGAAGAATCAGTGCTTGGAATTAATTATTGCTATCTGACCTTAACTTGTTCTAATAAAGTAAAGTTTCTTTAACCCCCCGTTAACGCAGGGAAAGTTGGGGGAAACTCCCCAGGTAATGTGTCATAATAATTAAACAACCCTAGATCTAGATATATAATTTAAATCAATTTCATGGTTTTATTTATTGTAGCCTGCTCTGGTCCCCTTACGAAACTTCCGTTATTGGGTTAGCTACATAATCTACATGTTCCTAGCAATTAACATGGCATCGTCATGGAATGATGCAAGTCTTAGATAATAATACAACGCACTAGAACGCCCTTGTTGACGATCCTTTACTCCCACAGCATCTAGGGTTCCTCGAACAATATGATATCTTACACCGGGTAAATCTTTAACCCTTCCTCCTCTCACCAATACTACTGAATGTTCTTGCAAATTATGGCCGATACCTGGTATATAAGCGGTGATCTCAAATCCAGAGGTTGATCGTACTCTAGCGACTTTCCGTAAAGCGGAGTTTGGTTTCTTTGGGGTCGTAGTGGAAGAGTCGACGGATAAGTTACCTTTACCGTCACTCCATAAAACCGTACGTGAGATTTTCACCTCATACGGCTCCTCGTTCGATCTCCTGACCATGAAAGTTTTGATTTTCCATTAATTCTTCAAATATTTATTCATTACAGCACGATCTCTCTTTCATATTTTGTTTGAATTCGATATTAAATTATTACTTTTTATTATTTTAGAGAGTAATAGAATTACATATTAACTTATCATTCCACATTTAATATTTTGTTAGATTAGATGTAGCTCCAGATATTATTTC